TTTGAATTTTAAAAAATTAAAATTTTTATTTTATTTCTATTGATATCAATATTATCTCTTTTTTGTCTAATAATAAATAATAATACGGAATAGAGGTGATTCGAACACCTAAGGGCTGCTAACCCGAACAATTAGCAATTGTCTTATCTTACCTATGAACACTATTCCTAATTTCAACTTCTTTTATATTGATTAGATTATAGCCAAGCAAAACATAAAAAGTAATAAGTATTTTTAATAGACCCATTTAAATAATAATCTATAATATAAATATTATATAAAAATAATTTATAAGTATAAAATTAATTATACTAGTCTTCAGAAAGATTAGATTGGCTACATTAGCAAATTTCATGTTATACATTTAGCTATTTTTCGGCTCCCCCCCCCCCCTAGCGTAGCAGGGGGCACTGCTAGTATTTTTATTTCTTTAATTAATAAATTTTACTTATTTTTTTTTCTATCATAAATAAATTGGTGCCTTGCTAGAATAAAGGTATCTAGTAAAATTAGTAAAAAAATAAAGATTACATAAAGATATTATAAATAATAGACTAGCATTAACATATTTAAATCTATTATTATTAGATAAGAGATTAAATATTTTATAGCGTAGCAAGGATTAATAAACCGCAAGCTAGTAACTACGTAACTACGTAACTACGTAACTACGTAACTACGTAACTACGTAACTACGTAACTACGTAGGAAGGGGTTAAATAATCAGTTGAAATATTATCTAGTATGCTATAGAAGCAATCTTGCAAGAGCAATGCTAGAGCGAAGCAAGGCACCGCTAGAAATAATTTATCTTTAGCTTAACAATTTATTTTTATTGAAATTCATTATTGTTATTGTTACTAAATAAAATAAAAATTTTTTTAATTTTTTTGTTGTTAAGAATTTCGATAAATGTTTTTTTTAGAACAAAGTGGTAATACAATATAAATATTTTAATTTGTATAATCAGATAAGAACACTAATAAATTAAATGAAGTAATATAAAATATTTTAATAATTTTATTTTTTTTTTGGCACCATTGAATTTATATAAATAGCTAATATACAATACAGAATTAAAGAGATAAATAATAATATCAAAGATAAATCGTTAATACATTTTAAATATAATTTATATATTATATAAGGTAAGATGAATATTTTAAAAATAATGATTAAATATTCCGATATTCTATTGTATTGTTCATTGGAGAAATATTTTATTTTAATATTTAAATAATCTTCAATTTTTACTAATTTTATTATCAATCGAGCTAATCCACGATCAATAATAAAGCATTGAATAGGTTTTATAATTAATTCAGTATTAAATATTATTAATTCTGTATTATGTAAAATTAATACTACTACAAATAAAAATGATAAGTAATCTAATTTGTTGTTCTTATCTAATAATACTAATTTATTGTATATAAAATAAATTAAGGTAACTATATTTTTTGTTTTCATTGTGTAAATTTTTTATTTTGTTTTTTTTTAATTTAATTTATAAATTTTATTTTTTTTGTACAATACTTTATTAAATGTACTACCTTGTAAAATATATTTTTATTTATATAAAATATATTTTATAAGGTATTAAATAAATTAAACTGTTTTATCTTTACTATATTTATTATAATAATAATATAATTAATAAAAATAAATACAGATTTTTTTAAAGGTAAAACTTCGATATTAAATCTTTATTTTTATTATATTTTTCTAGGTATTTGAAGGTTGTAGCCTACCATAATTTATGAAATTAGGATTTTTTTTTTTATATTAATAAATAAATAAATTTTTTTAATTTTAATTTTAAAGTTAAATTTTATTATTATTAATTTTCTTTTATTAAGAAATATAAATATTTATATAAAAATATAAATATTAAATTTAATACACTATAACAATACAATAATTTGGTATTTTTAAATTTTATTTTTTATTAGCGAAGCTAATTTATTTAAAAAATAAAAATTTGATTTTATAATTAAGCCCAAGAAGATTTGAACTTCTACAGATTCCTCATCAAGAAATTATTCTAACCATTAAATTATAGGCTTTAAATAATATAATTTGTATAACTAAACTTCTTTTAGTATTTGAATTTCTATTTTTTGGCACCATTTTAATTATTTATTAAAATTAATAAATATTATTAGGAAAAAACTAGTTTATGAAGATTAGTGAAGCAAGGCTAACTAGCGGTTTATGAATCCTTGCTATGCTAGCAAGGCACCAATTTAGGCTAATATTACTCAGCAAAAGCTGCAAAGTACCTAAAGTATAATTTATTTTTTTATATTTAATAAATAGTTCTCTTTTGGACTCGAACCAAAATTAACACTTTAGAAGAATGTAGTTCTAACCTATTGAACTAAGAGAACTTATTTTAACTAATAACTTTAAATTTTAAAACTTAAAATTTTTTTTATTTTTTAGCGGTTTATTAATCCTTGCTACGCTAGCCTTGCTAGCAAGCTACCCCTACCTTATAAAAAATATATTTTTTTTATAAATTATAGAGTCTAAAAGAATATATTTAGTAGAAATATTATTATATAGAGTAAAAATATCTGTTTAAAAAAATAAAATAAATTATATAATATGAGATAATATTGTTACTATAATATTAATATTGAAGCTAGATTAATTTAAGGAAACTGAAACTAAAAATATAACTCTTTTAAGTTTTTATTTAAAAAATATAGTATAGTACTATAATAGTTATTTATTTACTAAAAAAATAAGCTAATATTAAATTAATTAATAATTTAAGGCACCAATTGTATTTCAATATATAACTATAAAACCGAATATTATTTTTATAATAATTAAAATAATAAATTAAATAATAAAAATTTTATAATTTTACTGTTCCTATTTGACTTTAAATTTAATTAATCCTTGCTACGCTAGAAAATAAAAATTAAATTATTTTTTATAAATGAATATTTTTAAAATTAAAAATCCTAGCTCGCTAACAAATAAATTCTGAGTAATATAGTTTTTTAATTCAAGGCACCATATAAAATAATAAAATAATACTTGAATAGGAAAAAAAATATATTTAAATTATTAATTATATTTTGATTTATATCATTATCTTCTATAAAATAAATTAAGGCACCGGTTTATGAATCCTTAGCGAAGCAGCGAAGCTAGGTGCCCAAAGAATATGAATTTTTTTATAACGAAGTAAGGCACCATTAGTTTTACTAGCGAAGCTAATCTAGCTCCGCTAGAATTATATTGATAAAAAATTTAAAAATTTTTAAATAAAAGTAGAAAAGAGATAGTAAAAATAATATTTTACTCTCTTTTTGGGGAAATATAATCTAAAATTATATATCCAATAATATTCTAAATTAAATCTTTTCTTAATCTTGAAATTAAGATACCCTTAATATCTCATTAATATTATAACTGTAAATATAAGTTATATAAGCTTAACTATCTGTTTAAAATATAATTACTACAATTATAAAAATTACACAATATAAATATATAATACTAAAAAAAATATATAGTATTCTATAGTAAGCAGAGATAGTTCTTTATAAAATTAAGAACAAAAACTAAAAATATAAAAATGCCACAATTAATACCATTTTATTTCTTTAATCAAATAGTAATCTCTTTCTTAGCATTATTTATTATAATCTATATATTATCTAAATATATTTTACCTCAATTTACATTACAACAAGTAATTAGATTATATATTACAAAATTAAGTAAAAAAAATTAAATATTAAATTTAGAAGTAGCTTTAACGGTGCCTTGCTAATAAAAAATATAAAAATAGGCACCATTTGCTTTGCTCTTAAGATATAAACTAGCAAATACAAGTATAGCAAGTAAAAAAATAAAAAGTATAATTTCTATTTATAAAAATAAAATAAGATTATATAATCAATATAATAATATATATTAATGTTATTATATAAGTCATTTATTTTTAAAACTTATTACTAGAGAATAAAATATTTTATATAAAATTTTAGGCTCCATTAGTACTTGCTTTTTATTAATTATTTGATTTTTGTTAGCAAGCTAGAACTATTTTTTATTGTTAATATAAATTAATAAAAATAAAATTCTGTTTAAATTAGAATATAAATTTCATTTATATAGTCTATAATTTATATTAATAGGTGATTTGCTATAGAAGTAGGCACCGTTACTTAATCTTCTGCGAAGCAGCGAATCGCTTGCTAGCTAAGCACCGTCAGTAACAACTAATATATAATATATACTATATTATAATAATTTATATATTTTTGATTTACGAAGAATATAATAATAAGAATTAAAAAATATATATATTTTTTACATTTATTATAATCTTATAAATTCTTTTCTTTTTTTATGAAAAAGAATAATAAATTTAAAGTTTATTTTTAATTATAAGTAAAAAATGTATTTTATACAAATACGAATAGATTACTGATTCTTTATATAAAAATATTCTTTTTTAGCTATTTTATATATATTATAAAATAAATATTATAATAACTTGCTAGCCCCTCCTTACTTGCTAACGTAGTAAACTAGTTAGGTGGGCAAGCTAGGTGCCCTAATTTATAAAAATATTAAATATAAAAATGAAACTATAACATAAAAATAATCTTGTAATATTTCAGATAAAAATATTAAATACAAAATATAAAAATATATTCATTTACTTAATTAGGCTATTAAAATAATTAAAAATAATATCTTCTCTATAAAAAAATAAAAAAGTTGAAAAATAAAAATAGTCTCTGTTCAATACAAATTAAAAATAAACAAAAAAAATATTATCTTTTTTAGCAATTATTACCTGTAACTAAAATGAAAAAAAAAATATAAACTATGAATCTATCAATAATATTATTCTTAATAGGTATTTTAGGTTTTATTTTAAATAGAAAAAATATAATACTTATGATCATAGCCATAGAAATTATGTTACTTGCTGTAACGCTTTTAATATTAATAAGTTCATATGGTTTTGATGATAATGTAGGCCAAACCTTTAGTATCTATATAATTTCAATTGCCGGTGCTGAATCAGTTATAGGTTTAAGTATTCTAGTTGCTTACTATCGATTAAGAGGGAACATATCACTAAGAACATAATGTATTTATCAATAATTATTTTACCTTTATTAGGTTCCCTAGTTTCAGGTTTATTAGGGAGAAAAGTTGGAGTAACTGGCTCACATTTTATAACTTGTAGTTGTCTATTTTTATCTTCTTTTTTAATGACTGTAGCTTTTTATGAAGTAGGTTTAACAGGATCACCTGTACATATATATTTAGGTAGTTGGATTAATTCAGAATTATTATCTATTTCTTGGGAATTTTTATTTGATCAATTAACTGTTTCTTTAGGTTTAGCTGTTTTATTCTGTTCTACTTTAATTCATATATATAGTATTGATTATTTATCTTCTGATCCTCATAATCAAAGATTTTTCTCTTATCTTTCTGCCTTTACTGCTGGTATGTTAGTTTTAATATGTGGTGGTAACTATTTTGTTATGTTTGTAGGTTGGGAAGCTATTGGTGTAGTATCTTATTTATTAATTAATTATTATTTTACAAGAATACAAGCAAATAAAGCTGCTATGTTAGCATTTACTATGAATAGAGGTGGAGATATGTTAATGAGTATAGGATTCTTTGCTATTTTTGCTTTATTTGGTTCTTTAAATTATTCAGTAATATTTTCTTTAGTTCCATATATAAATGAAACAGCTATTACTATAGTTACTTTACTATTATTAGGTGGTGCTTTAGCTAAAAGTGCTAATATTCCTCTACATTCTTGGTTACCTGGAAGTATGGAAGCTCCTACTCCAGTAAGTGCTTTATTGCATGCTGCCACACTAGTAACAGCAGGGATATATTTATTATTAAGAAGTTCTCCAATATTAGAATATAGTTCTACAACTTTATTAGTAATAACTTTAATAGGATCAACTACTGCTTTCTTTGCAGCTACTTGTGGTTTATTACAAAATGATTTAAAAAGAATTATTGCCTTTAGTACTATATCTCAATTAGGATATATGATGATGGCAATAGGTCTAAGTCAATATAATGTAGCTTTAATGCATACAGTAAATCATGCTTTCTTTAAAGCTTTATTATTCTTAGGTGCTGGAGCTGTAATTCATTCCTTTGCAGATCAACAAGATGTCAGAAGAATGGGTGGATTAATAAAATTCTTACCATTCACTTATTCTGTAATGTTAATAGGATCTTTAAGTTTATTAGCTACACCTTATTTAACTGGATTCTATAGTAAAGATTTAATTTTAGAATTAGCTTATGGACAATATAGTTTTAGTGGTATGTATGCATTTATTTTAGGTTCTATTACTGCAGGTATTACTGCTTTTTATAGTTTTAGATTAATAAGTTTAGTTTTCTTAACTACTCCTAAAGGAAATAAAATTTCTTATTTAAATTCTCACGAATCTAAATTAGCTGTGATTTTCCCATTATTCACTCTTGCTTTATTCAGTATTTTCTTTGGTTATGTATTCTCAGATTTATTTGTTGGAGTAGGAACTGATTTCTTCGGTAATTCTTTATTCATTCATCCTAATAATATTTCATTAATAGAAGCAGAATTCTCTATTAATCCTATTATAAAATTATTACCTGCAATTTTAAGTTTACTTGGTGCTACTTTAGCTTTATTTTTATATCATAAATCACCAGAATTTATTATAGATTTAACTAATAATTCTTTAGGTAGAAAATTATATAGTTTCTTTAATGGTAAATATTATTTTGATGTTATTTATAACCATTATATAATATCTGCTGGATTAAAATTAGGTTATACAATATCACATGAAATAGATAGAGGTACAATAGAATTATTAGGTCCATATGGATTATCTAAAACATTTACTGAAACTGGAATGAATATTGCTAAATTAGATACAGGAATTATTACTACTTACTCATTATATATAACAATTGGTTTACTTTCTTTATTATTCTTAGTATTCTCACCAGTATTAGTAGATACAACTATAATTAATGAAATAAGATTATTCATTATATATTTTGCTTCATTAATTTTAGTATTATCTCCTTCTAGCGAAGCAAATTCTTAATTAATAAAAATTTAAATAAAAAACAAATATTTTTTTAATAATATTAAATAACTATCACTTAATTTAAAATTTTTACTTATTTAATACTTTAGTATTGGTGCCTTGCTAGCAAGCTAGCAAGCTAGGCGCTAGGAAAAGAAATAATTATTTTTAACTTAAGTTTTACCAAATTAATAGTTAATTATATTTTTGTTGATTATTTTTATTACCCCTCCCCTAGTCTATATAAATAGCTAGCTACAGTACTATAATAATTTATACTCTAGCAATAATAAAAATATTGACTAGCTTGCTAGCTTACTAACTTAGTCAGGCTCCGCTAGCAAGGATTAATAAACCATATATTTATTTTTTTAATAGCTAGCGCTTCGCTGCTTCGCTGCTTCGCTAAGGATTCATAAACCGCAAATATATATATTTATATTATTTTTTTTTATATAAGTTATATTTAAATTAAGAAAAAACATCTTTAGCTGAAAGGTTAAAGCGTTTGTCTTCGAAACAATAGGATATTGGTTCGACTCCAATAAGATGTTCTATAATTATAGTTAATATTAAGGATTAATAATTAATTGCTAGCACATTATGATAATAGTTAATTATAAAAAATGGTAGAAAGAAATAATATTTTTTTGGTGCCGGGCTTGCTAGCTAGGCTCCGCTAAGCAAGCAAGCTAGTGCCATATATTAAATTTAAAAGAAAATATATTTCTTATTGCTAGAATTCTAGCAATCACTATAAAAATAAACAAAAACAATAAAAATTACAGTCAAAATATATTATAAATATGAAACAATTTTTTGTATTATCACCTTTAAGTCAATTTGAAGTTACAAGTTTAATGGGTCTTAATATCCCATTATTTGGTCATTTAAATATTACTCTAACTAATTTAGCTTTATATGCTAGTTTTATCTTATTAATTGTTGTAGGATTCCATTTTTATGGAAATAATGATTCTAATTTAATTCCTAATAAATGGTCTATATCTTTAGAATCTTCTTTTGCAAGTTTAAATTCAATGGTTAGAGAACAAATAGGATCTCACAATGAAATATATTTACCTTTCATTTATTCTTTATTCTTCTTTATTTTAGTAGGTAATTTAATTTCTAATGTTCCTTATTCATTTGCTGTTACAGCTAGTGGAGTGGTTTCTTTAGGTTTAAGTTTCACTATTTTTATTGGAGTAACTATTTTAGCTTTTTATATTCATGGTATTAAATTTTTCTCATTCTTTGTTCCAGCTGGTACACCTTTAGGTTTAGTACCTTTATTAGTTTTAATTGAATTAGTTTCATATTTAGCTAGATCAGTATCATTAGGAGTTCGATTATTCGCTAATATTGTAGCAGGTCATACTTTATTAAAAATCTTATCTACATACCTATATCAATTATTTACAGGAAGTATAATTGTAGCTATAATAACTTTAATTCCTTTTGTTATCTTCTTAGCTTTAATTGGTTTAGAACTTGCAGTTTCTTTAATTCAAGCTTTTGTATTTACATTATTAGTATGTTCTTACTTAAAAGATGCTATCGAATTACATTAGTTGTATATTAAAAACAAATTTTAATATTAATTTACTAGCTTTCTACTAAATAACAGCCCTAGTAAAATGCTAGCTTGCTAACCCAAAGTTATTAAGTATTAGCTTCTTAGCTTCTTAGCTTCTTAGCTAAGAAGCTAGATGCTAGCCCTATAGTAGCTGCTGGTTAAATAAAGAGCAAATGCTTCGGATAAATTTAAAATAAAATTTTATTTATCCCCCTTGATAGGCACCAACTGTAATATTGTATATCTTACATTTTTAGATAAGTTAGAAATAAACCAAAACAATATATATTTTTGTTATTAATTTATTCTAATTTTTATTTATTTAAATATAAAAGAAGTACTCTTAACTTAAAATAATATTGAAAATTTATTTCACTATAAACAAGATAAGTATAATAAATTAGAATATTTTATAAAATATTTACTAGCAAACTATAAAGCTAGTAACATCTATCATTAGATTACAAAAATAATAAAATAATTATACTAAATTAAGGCACTAGCTTGCTATGCTAGCAAGCCCAAAACTAAAATTAGAGAGTGTAGTATTAATTGGTTAGTATGGCGATCTCCAAAATCACTGGTAGGTGTTCGAATCACCTCACTCTTGTAATAAATATTAACCTTTATTAAAATATAAAAATTAGTGTATAGAAATTAAATTTAGGCACGGTGCCCAAAAATAAAAAATTAATACTTAATTTATTCTAATATTGACTATAAAAATTTATAATTTAATAATTATATATAATTCCTAATTTATTTTTTAATAAATCTAGTTTATTTTTAACAAAACAATCCTATAATACAAGGCACCTACTGTTGGAGCGGAGCAAGGATTAATAATAGCTTGCTAGCTTACTAGCTAGCTAGCAAGCTAGCTAGTGCCAACAATTATATTATATATTTTTTAAATATAAATATATATATATATATATATACTATAATATAATTTATTATAAATTTTTATCTATTAACTTTACGTTTAATTATGAAAAGAATAACGACTTATTATCTTATTTATCTCTCCTAATTATAGTTTTTTAGAAAGATATTTGCTAGCGAAGCTAGCTAGTAAGATAAAAGAGTTATATTGAAATATAATTCAGATTAAATATATAAATAAAATTATATTTATTTATAAATATAAAACCAATAATTATTTTTGATATATTTAATATATTGTTTTATAATAATTATATTATATTTTATTCTATAGGTGCCTGACTATAAAACTTTTTAGGTCTATTTTAATATAATAATTATAATATTAATTATAAGTTAAATTTAGTTAATCTACACTTAAATGGCTAGCAATTTTATATTTTTATATTAAGTTATAGTTATTTTTTAATAAATATTTACCATAGAAGTAAGGATAATATTTGCTAGCGTAGCAAGCTATTAACAAGATAATAATTTAATTTTTATTTTTTAACTTGCTAGCTTGGCACCGCAAATATAAATTCGCTAATAAAAAATAAAGTCTAATTCATAAAAAACTAATATAACAAAATAATAAGGGCCCTTAGCTTAACTGGTAGAGTGTCTAATTGTCAATTAGAATGGTCCCAGTTCGAATCTGGAAGGGCTCGTAATAATAATATATTAAAATAAACTATTAAATTTTAATAAAATATTTTGGTTTATTAATCCTTGCTAGCTAACTAGCTACTAAAATAAAGAAAGATTACAACGAGTATAGTTAAGTGGTTATAATTCCTACCTTCCAAGTAGGAGTCATCAGTTCGACTCTGATTACTCGTAATTTTATATTTATAATAAATAATAATTAAATTAAATATTTTTTATTACATAATCATAATACCTAGAACTTATTATTTTTTTACCTTAGAAGTAAGACTATAAAACTAGCGCTTGTTAAACTAGCTAGGCTCCACAACTTTATTTTTATTAAATTTAAATAAAGGAAAATTTTACAATAGTAATTATAAAACTATTTTTTAGCAAGAGCCTAGAATTAAAAAAATATATAAATTAAGGTCAAAAAATAATTAAAAGGGTATTTAATAAGAATTTTAACACTTGGGCACCTTGCCTATCTATAAAAAAACATACTAAATATTATATTTTATTTATTAATATATTTAAGTGTTTTAATAAATAAATATAATAATCAATAACTACCTAATAAAAAAATAAATTAAATTATTTCTTAAAAAAATAAAAAAATCAAAATTTATATATTAAAATATGTTAGACGCTATCAATATTTTCCTCTGGAAATAAAATGTTAGCAGCAGCAAAATACATTGGAGCTGGATTAGCTTGTTCAGGTTTAATTGGAGCAGGTGCAGGAATTGGTACTGTATTCGGTTCATTAATCTTAGCTACAGCTAGAAACCCTCAACTTAAAGGACAATTATTCTCTTACGCAATCTTAGGATTCGCTTTAGCAGAAGCTACAGGATTGTTCGCTTTAATGATGGGATTCTTATTACTTTACTCATAATTTATTTAAATTAATATTTTAACTTATAAAAATTATATGTATCAATATTAATACATATAATTTCCCCTATACATTAAATATAAGTATAACAAATATAAAATAATAAATTATTGTTAAATAATTAATTAACAACAAAACAAAATAAAAAAATAAATATATTAAATAAATATATGGTTTATTAATCCTTGCTAGCGGAGCCTGACTAACGTAGTAAGCTAGCAAGCTAGCCTTGCAATAATACCATAGTTTATACAATATTTATGTTCTGTATCTTTATGTTCTTTAACCTAAAATTTAATATATTATCATTGGTGCCTTAGTTTATAGCGAAGCAAGGCACCATATATTATCGAGCTACTTTCTAACTTAGTAATAATATAACAAATGGTGCCTTAGTTTTTAAATAAAAGCCGAAAAAAGGAATCGAACCTTCTTTTTACCGTCATGAATGGTATGTTTTAACCTTTTAAACTATTTCAGCTAAATTTATTTATATAAATTGAATAATATTTATAAATATAAATAATATATTTTAATATTTAAATTAAATCCTTTTTTATATTAAAATAAATTAAATAATTAAACAATAACCAGTATTAATTTAACAATTAAATATTAAGTTATTTGCTATCGGAGCCTGACTAGTGGTTTATTAATCCTAGCTAGGCTAACAAGGCTCCGCTAGAAAATAAAAATATCTAGGTTATTAAATAATTTATAATAATTAATATTTTGTATTACTTTTCTCTGAAAGCTGTTTTTAATCTCAAAGTTGACAATTTACTTAATAATTTAGTAAATCCTAAAGCTTGCTTATTAATCCTAGCAAGGGGGTCAAAAACATATAATATTTGCTAGCGGAGCCTTACTAGCGAAGCAAGGATTAATAAACCGCGGAGCCTAGCAAGGCTCCGCTATTAAAATAAAAAGAGTAAGAATAATCTATAAAACTAATTAAGTATAGTTTTTAAGTGTTTTAAATAATATTAATTTAAGTTAATAAAAAAAGTCAATTAATTTAATTTTATATTATAATAATAATATAGAATATACTATATATTAGTAAATACAATATTATTATCGATTCTTTAAATTACTTTAAAAACTTATAACACTTCAATTATTTTCTAATTAAGAATAAATAAAATTGAAGCTATGTATACTGGATAATTTATAATCTAAATATTAATAAGTGAAGATATAGGAATAAAAATTAAAAAACTTTTATCAAATATTAAATAAAGTAGTAACATACTTAAGTGTTAGATATATTAATATTTTTAATATTAATTTATTTTATATTTAAATTATATTTTAAAAGTTAAAATATTCTGTTCTAGTTTCATATTTTCCACAAAATTATTTTTGTTTATATTATATATCTTAAATTACCTAGGACCTTCCTTAATTTTATTTACATACTATACCATTAATATTTTTTTATTTTTATTATTAATAATTCATTTATATTTTTTATAAAATAAAAATAAAAATAAAAATGAATCTTTATATTTAAATTATTATTTTCTAGTTTATAAAGATAGTAAAAAAAAGTCAATTATAATTTACTATATTATTTTATAATTAATATATATATAGTATAATATGGTCTAATTCTATAAATTAGACTATAAAAATCTTTTATAAAAATAAAATTACAGAATTAGATATCTTAACTCTTCTTTTAATTATAAAGAATTAAACTAATATTTTTATTAAATAAAAATATTTATATAGTAAAGTAAATATTTAATTTAATATAGTAATAAAAATATTATACAAAATATAATTTTACTAGGCTTTCAATTCTATTAATTAAAGCTAAAAATAAACTAAGGCACTAGCTTGCTTGCTTCGCGGAGCCTAGCTAGCAAGCCCAAAAATTTAAATTAAAATATTAAAAATAATAATATTAAATATAAAAAATAATTTTCTCTAGCGGAGCCTTACTAATTTAGTAACTAGTAAAGCTCCGTTAGCAAGGCACCGAGTGTAGCAATTAAATTAATTAAGAATATTTATTAAAAAATAAAAAATAAGCAAACTTACAAAAATTAAAATAACCCCAAAAATAGGTAGTAAATTAGTTTATATATATTTGCTAGCGGAGCCCCCCCCTGCGTAGCAACGGTTTATGAATCCTTGCTAGCGGAGCCTGACTAGTTAGCAAGGCTCCGCTAGTTAGGGGGGTAGCTACCCCAAAATTGAAAATTCATATTTAATACACTTTTAAAATTTTACCTCTTTTTATTAAAAAATAAATTTTACATTAATAGATAAAAATTATTTTCCTAACAATAAGAGCAAGTTAGAATATTTAAATATTCTTTGAGTGTAATTAAATTGAAATAAAGGTTGCTTCGTTTTCTAAATTTGGGCTTGCTAGCTAGGCTCCGCGAAGCAAGCAAGCTAGTGCCCTAATTTAATATAGTATATATTTAAATATAATATAGACCTTAAATTAATTATTAATTTTTTTAAGAAAAAATTTTTAAGGTTTTTATAGTTATATAAAAAGTAAAATAAAAAGTCAATTTTACCAAATATTAAGTAACTATCAATTTAGCAAGGCAAAAAATCTTAAGTTATTAATACGAGTAAAGAGACTTGAACTCTTACAATTAAAAAAAATTATGAGTTCCTAAGACTCACCCGGCTACCAATTTCGGCATACTCGTTTATAATTATCTTCTAGCAAGGCACAAAAAAATCTTTTTATTAAATTAAATCTTTGATTTAATTTCTACATTATTAAAAAAATATAATATTATAAAAATAAAAAAAAAAATCATAATATGAACCAATAGTTCATAAAAAAAATATAAAAATATAAAAAATAAAATTTATTAATTAATATACTTATATTTAGTTAAAAATAAGGAGTAGAGTAATCGAAACTCTGTCTGTAAAGTGTAAATTTACTGCTAAACCACTCAGCTAATTCCTTTTTTAAAATAAATATTTTTGGTGCCCTAATTGCCTTATTTTATTTAATATAAAGGTTTTTAAAAGATTAAAAATGGATAAAATAAATGTAGGCACCAAATCATTATAATCTTAATATAAATAAAAATATAAATAAAAATATAAATAAAAATATAAATATAGATATGCTTCGTTTGGATTTTTTTAGATAAAAAAACAGCTTTCAGTCTATCAGAGAGTGGTGCCCAGCTACACTGCTTCTAGAAAGCGTGCCCGTGCCCAGCTACGCTAGTTTCTTAGCTTCTTAGCTAAGGGGGGTTAAATAAATTTTATTTTCCAGCAGCACTTTCCAGTACCACTACCCTGCTATGACTTTTGAGATGTTACTTAATCAGGTTAACTGAAACTAATTAGCTTAACAAAGGTGTTAAAAAATAAAAGACAAATTTACAATAAAAATATCATAAATAGCAAATAAACTACACAAAATTTAATAATTTTACAAATTAAATTTTATTAATATTTTGCTTGCTAAACAAATTATAATATTGTGTGTGCCTTTGTTTAAGTTATAACCTCGTCGCAGTTTCCCCCAATGTAAGCTTCTTCCCAGCGACAGACAGTTAGTTCATCCCGAATTCCATCTTCACCGTTGCGTACTTATCAACGATTACTCGAAATTCCTTCCTCATGTCGCCGAATTACAGGCGACAATCCGTTTATAATTTAATATTTTAACTTTCTTTAATGATTAGCTATTTCTTATTACCCTAAAACTTCTCCTATTCTAATTTGCTTTTAGAAAAATAAAGAAGAAATGTGGGTACGATTTTGCTTCACTTTGTAAAAGTTTTTGCAGCACGTCTATTGCCCAGTTCATTAGGATCATAACGACTTGTCTTAGCCCCAAATGAAAATATATAAAATTCATAAATTGTTAAGAATAAATTAACAACAGGGATTGCGTCCGTTAGCGGAGTTAACCAAACTTCTCAAAACACGGACTGACGACAGCCATGCAACACCTGTAAACGAGTAATTCAAGATAGAATTACTACTCATTCTGTTAAAAACAGAATGGATATGCAAGAACTGGTAAGGTTTTACGCGTACTATCGGATTAAATAACATGCTCCACTTCGTTTGCTTCGAGACCGACTAATTTTTTTGGTTTCAGTTTTGCAACCGTACTCGCAAGGCGGAATGGTTATCGCGTTAACATCGTTACCAATTTTTTCTAAAACTGACAAACTACCATTCATCGTTGACAGTGAGAGGTATCTGGGTATCTAATCCTATTTCCTATTCTCACCTTCGTTCCTCAGCGTCAATCATTAGTAGATAAAAGCTTTCACCTTTAGTATTCCACTTAGTATCTATGGATACCATCCCTATCTCTAAGCATTTTTTTATCCTAAATTTGATTCTAGCTTTTATTATTATTATTTTATTTAACTGATAAAATCAGAGCTTTTTTAAATAAAATGATTTTTAAAAGCAGCCTACGAACCCTTTACGCCTGATTAGGACGATTAACGTTTGCGTTTCAGGTCTTACCGAGTCTTCTGGCACCAGTTTTGGACAACACTTAATAGTAAGGTAACATCAGTTTTTTCCCTTACGTTATCACAGATTATTGTGATTTCAGTTAGCTAGTTCACTCTTGCGAGCATTGACTAATATTCTTGACTGCTGGTAGTTTATACTACTTGGGGCATTTCATTCCCAATGTGGCCATCTGTTCTATCAAACTTGGCTTTTGATCGTAGGCTTGGTAGGCCTTTACCCTACCAACTACCTCCTTAAACAAAATAAATCGAATCTTATAGTAGAAACTTTCCTTTATTGATAATTAGCTAAATTACCTTTTTACATATTCTTATTGTATTATACTAATCTATATCTTTTCTTTAAAATTAAAAAAAAGTTATAATTAATTAATATCTTATAATAAGTTTCCTGGCTAATAAACTCTTTATTTGATTTTATCTATTTATCTTTCGATAATTAAATAAAATTTTTTTAATAAAGCTGATTCTATAAATAGTAATATAAATTCATTACTAGCGAAGGAAGTAAAAATATCTCCTATTTAAGGAGACTATAAGGTATCTGATTTACTATACTCACCTTTACACCTTATTCTAATTGTATAATATTAAATTTTATTACTATTTTTTAATTTAAACTTATTAGAATAACGATTAGCATGTCTCAAAACTACTGAAAAACGTTCAATCAGAACCAAAATTAAATTCATCCTGATAATTAAGATAATTTGTATTATCCGTATTTTATTTGCTTAATGCAATATTTAGTAACTCTTTTAAAGTTGAGATTTTTATTTTTTTTATTATCTCTTTTTTAATTTTTTAAATTTTTAATTTTTCTAGTAAATAAATAAATATTTTCTATCTTGCGAAAGAATATTTATTAATATTTCCCATAAACAATTTAAATTAAAGGGTAAAATCAGAGAATCGAACTCTGAACATCGTTGCCACAAAACGTCATTTTACCATTAAACTAATTCTACCTCTTTTATATATTTTTATAATAAAAATATTTAAAAGAAATTTTTCCTAGTGAAGCAAATTTACTAACCTACTATTTAATTTAATAAATAATTAATATTAAATTTAGTATTTAAATAAATTAAATTTTTATTATACATTACACTATTATTAGCAATTCTTAAAATGTAAAAAAATTTTACCTGCCTGCGTAGCTTCGGGTGAGAAATTAAAATATAAAAAAATTTTATAATAAGGTGGGCATAATGTAAGTATATAAGATATTTTGCTACCCTAACTATCCTAATCCTTACTTTTGTTTGGTTTTTTTTTGGGGGGTAGAAAATAATTTTTTTATTATTATACCGACTAATATTATATATTTAAATATAAATTAGATTTTTTTAAATTTTAATTTATGTAATTTTTAGTACTTATTTACCAAAGAGATGATTATGGACTGCAATATAATTATCTAAACCACCTAGTAATTCAAATGATATAAATAATTTTAGCAAAATAAAAAAAATTAAAAAGCAATTAATAGTAAATATTGTTAATATATACTTATTATTATAATCAATACCAGTGTTTATATGTTTATTATACCACGCTTGAAATTTTAAACTCGTATATTTTTTAAAAATAGAATTAAATATATATATATTTAATTTAAAAAAATATCTATTAATTAATATTATTAGTATCACTCCTAACAATATTAAAATAAGTATGTCTAATGTTAAGGAACAGATCAATAATTCTTTAATGGGCTAGTAAGCTCATTTTCCAATGGACTGTGGATAAAACTATTGTCTGGGCTTGGTATTCTTTCTGGGTTGGGATCCGCATGTGGAGAATTTTTAATAACACTTTCTAAATCCTTATTCAAATCCATATTTTTATTTAAGGCATTACCTACTTTTAAACCAGTTTGTAGCCCAACTACTGCAGCTCCCGTGATAGTAGCTACTGTAGCTACTCGTGGAATTGTTGCCATTCCTGCTGTTTGGCTTATAACTGTTTTTGCTGCTGTAGCACCAACAGTACCTGCAGCTAGATTAGGTAGAATTTGATCCGAAAGTGTTGTTGCAGCGGTAACGAGACCTTTAATACCTTTTTCTACTAAATCTTTATTAAGTGTTACTTATATTGCTCTTTATTAGAAGTATCTGTTTCAGATGTCACAATTATTACCTCTGTACTTTTATTTTTAATAAGGTCTTCTTCACCACTACTACAGTATACAGTTTTAATTAACTCAATCCCATTTAAAGAACAAACATAAATACAACAAATGTAAGCCGTAATAAAAAATAAACTATTAAATATAAAATTTTGTAAAATTCTAATTAAAAAATTATTTGAATAATTAAATTTATCAGATATAAAATGAAGTCCAAGAAAAGATAATATAAAAGATAATATAAAGCTAAAAAACCAATATCTAATCTTAAATTAGTATATAAATTATAAGAAATAAAACATAAAGTAATAATACTTATTAAATTATTAAAATATAATTTAAATGAATCATTGTTTATAAAATTTTTAATTCTTTTTTTTTAATTAGTTAAAAAAATATTTTTTATTTTATAACTTACATTATAAATTTTATTTGTCTCGAAATGGAGCCAAGCTTTGTTAGGGGTAATAATAAAATTTTTATTATAATCTAAAGCTGTATCAAATAAAGTATTTTCAACTAACCCGATTAGTGGTACAATTATTAAGAACCAAGAAAAATAGAAGGCAGTAGCTACTTGACCAATTTCTACAAAAGGAGTAGAAGGATGTTGAGAACCTATCCACATTAAGATAATAAAATCAACAACAAAGAACCAGAAAGCTAATTTCATCGCAGGTCTAAATGTAGCACCTCTAATTCTAGATAAATCAGTTAAAGGTAAAACTAATAAAATTAATAATGAACCAAACATTGCAATTACTCCTAATAATTTATTTGGAATTGATCTTAAAATAGCATAGAAAGGTAATAGATACCATTCCGGAACAATTGAAGGTGGTGTTACCATAGGATCAGCTGGAATATAATTATCTGAATGTCCTAAAACATTAGGATAGAAGAATACTATAATAGAAAGAGCTAAGAAGAATGCAAATATTGTTACAAGATCTTTGAAAATAAAGTAAGGATGAAATGCTATTCTATCTCCATTAGAAGCTACTCCATTAGGATTATTAGATCCGTGTTCATGTAGCAAATTTATTGTGAATCTACATTTAGGCACCATTTGTATAACATATCTAGCTTCCTAGCTTGCTACCCTAGCAAACTAAGGATTAATAAACCGCTTTGAATCCTAGCTAGGCATATGTTTAATAACTAATTCTTTAACCTAAGACATTTGAGTTTTTTATAAATATAAATTATACTGTGATTTTTCTTTATTAGAGAGATTAATAAATACTTGCTTTAATTGAAAATTTTTTATTTAAGGTATCTTTCAATAAATTAAATTCTTCTAAGCAAAAGTATTTGTATGTAATTACATTAAAAAGTTAATGATCTCCTTGTAAATATTAAACACCTTAATTAGATAATTCTAATCTAATTAGAACAGAAAAAGCTGTTCCTATCATTCCTGCAAATATAGCAAAAATTAAATAGAAGGTTCCAATTTCTTTAGCATTGGTAGAATTAAACCAGTTTAATTGCATTTTGAATTTTAAAAAATTAATTTTATCTCTAAAATTTTAACCTGAACCAGTAAAACTACTATAAACCAATATCCAGTAAGCTAAACTTATCGGAGTTAATAGTTTTACTTTATTCTTAGGGATTATTTTTTTAAAAAGGTGCCTTGCTAACGGAGCCTTACTAACGTAGTAAGTTAGTAAACTAAAGAATCATATAAATCATTAAAACAAGGAAGTTCTTGCTTCGCTAGTAGTAAAACTAAAATTATATCTGAATTTTCCTCTATTTTAAGGCACCTAGTAATAGTTTAAATTTAAGGAGGAGTTAATACGAATTCTTTAAATAAATAATATAAATTTAAAAAATAAGAAGCATTTTTTTGCCCTAACCTAGTCTAAATTTTATTCTAACTTTAGTATTTTAAGAAGATCTTCTCATATAAACAAAACCTAAAATAGTACCAACTAACACTTGTCTTAAATAAAAATTTACTTTTTAATTAGATTTATCATCAATACTTTTTCTTTTTACATAATTTAATATACTCAAATAAAATAGGTTAGTTATATTTAATATAGATTCATACAATAAATCTCTATATATTTCTATATAGATTGATCTATATAATCACCCGTTTTAATTAAAATTAATTTTGGGTGTCAAGCGTATAGTCTCTGAGGATAATTATTTTAATTATATTTCCTGCTGATTGTCCATTGTAACATTTCTTGATTTATTACTATTTAATAGAATAGTATCAATAATTTTAGAACTTTCCAGCATATAGCTTGATTCTAATTATATTATTTCTAATATATAGGCCCTACATTTTGAGCGATTACATGTGCTATAGCTAAAGCTGCTAAAACAAAAGGTAAAAGATAATGTAAAGAGAAGAATCTATTTAATGTAGCATTATTTACACTAAAACCTCCCCATACAAATTCTACAATATCTTGTCCAAATACTGGAATAGCAGATAATAGATTAGTAATAACGGTTGCACCCCATAAACTCATTTGACCATAAGGTAATACATAACCCAAGAAGGCTATCGCCATCATAAGGATAAGTATTATTACACCAATAGACCAAAGTAATACTCTAGGGCTTTTATAAGAACCGAAATATAATCCTCTAGCTATATGCATATATACAAATATGAAGAAGAATGAAGCAACATTAGCATGTGTATATCTAATAATCCATCCATTATTTACATCTCTCATAATATGTTCTACACTATTAAAAGCTAAATCTACGTTAGGTGTATAATGCATTGCTAAGAAAGCTCCTGTTAATATTTGAATTCCTAAACAAGTAGCTAATAAAGACCCGAAATTCCATAAGTAAGAGATATTAGCAGGTTCAGGTGAATCTACTAAATAAGAGTTTAATAATCTAAGTAATACGTGGGTTTTTAATAATCTCATTTTTTTTTTAATTTTATTTCTTTCTTTTTTTTTTATTTAATTTATAAATTTTATTTTTTTTCCTTTTTAAAGTACAATTATTATTAATAGTATTACCTTATAAATTATATTTTTATTTATATAAAATATATTTTACAAGGTATTTAATAAATTAAACTGTTTTATCTTTACTATATTTATTTCTATAATAATTATAATAATAATATAATTAATAAAAATAAATACAGATTTTTTTAAAGGTAAAACTTCGATATTAAATCTTTATTTTTATTATATTTTTCTCTTAGGTATTTGAAGGTTGTAGCCTACCTTAATTTGTTAAATTAGGATTTTAGGTTTATTTTTATTATTTTAATAAAAATTTATTTAAATTTAACTATTATTAGAAATTTTATTTTAGTAAATATTAAATTTAATGCACTATAACAATACTATAAATTTGGTATTTTTTTAAATTTTATTTTTTATTAAATTTTAATAATAAAATTTGATTTTATAATTAAGCCCAAGAAGATTTGAACTTCTACAGATTCCTCATCAAGAAATTATTCTAACCATTAAATTATAGGCTTTAAATAATATAATTTGTATAACTAAACTTCTTTTAGTATTTTAACTTCTAATTTAATTTATTTTAATATAACAAATAAACAAATAATTGGAGTTATATTAAAATAAAAATTAATGAATGGTTCATTAAAATAAGTTTCTATAAATAGAAAAGGTACTATAAATCAAAGTATTCAATAATCTAAACTTTTTAAACATTTACTTAATACATATTCTTAACATTATAACTCTGATCTAATAAAAATCAGCAATTTAATTATATAATATCGAGTTTATCCTATCGATTATAAAAAATCTGAAACAGATTTAGCTCTGGATATCCAACTACCTAATTATTTTGAAGTTGATAGATAAAAATGTAAAAAGGATAAAAACTTTAATATCAAATATATGGACCCATTTAAATTAATTAAAATTCCATTTTAATTCGGAGGTTCTATTTAGTTCTTACAAGATCTTAAAAAATTAAATAAGAATATTTCTGATGAATAAATTTTGCACCAAATGATGATCAAATTAAATATAAAGTTGTTTTTAATAAAATAAACTCTAGAGAATCTGATGTTTCTATTGTTCTTCAAGATGATAACTCAATTCCAGTTTATAAATTTAAAGATAAATTAATTACTAATCCTAAATTCTCTGATGATGGTTTACTAATTGAAAGACTACTTTATGGAAGAATAAATGAAATTTACTTAATTGATCTTCTATCTTTTCAAATATTATTAATTACTAAAAAGAATGTTAATATTATAAAAAAGGGGTATATAAACCCCAAAAATTTAGATAAAAAATTTAATAAAGATCCAAATAATGAATTAAGAAAATTTATTACTTTTGATATTGAAGCTTTATCTAATTTTGATATTATTAAAGATATTAATAAAACCACATATTTTGAACCTATAATTATTTCATCTTATGATTTTTATCATAATAAGATTAGTAGTTATAGATTAAAATCTAACAATGATTTATTATTTACAGATTTTAATGAACCCATAGAAGATATTTTAATTGAAGAAAGAGTAAAACAAATTGGTGAATTTTTAAGTCAATTTATTGATAAAAAATACGATAGATTTAGATTATACACCCATAATCTAAGTTCTTTATACGCCAATTTTATATTAGTTTCTCTTCAAAAACTAAATAAATATATGGCAATCAAAATTTATCCTTTAATTAGAAATGGTAAAATAATATCAATTAAAATATCATTTAATTATAGAGCTGATATAGGAAAATATAGAAATTATATCGTAATTCATGATTCACTTTCTATAATGTTATCTTCTTTAGATAAACTATCTAAAACCTTCCTTAGTGATTACCCAGACTTAATGAAACTTAGTAATAAAGATATTATTGAAACATTAATTAGTGAACATAAACGAAAACAATTATTTTCAGATGCTGGTTTCTTTTCATCTATGGAAGTTAAAAAAATTAATGGATGAATTACAAATTTATTGTGAAAGAGATTGTATTTCTTTAGCTAATGTTATATTTAAATTTGGAGAAATGATTTATAATAAATGGTATATTAATATTCATACCTATCCAACTATATCTTCATTAGCTATAGCTATTTATCTAACTCATTATTTAAAAATATCTGATTTAATACCCCTAATATCTGGGAAAATTTATAAAGATCTTAGTAAAGCTTATCATGGTGGTCATACTGATGTTTATATGTTATATTAAGATAAAGAAGTATATTCATATGATTATACTAGTATGTATCCAGCAATGATGTTGAAATATGAAATGCCTGTAGGCAAAATTCGAAAATTTGAGGGTAATCCTTTAAAAACAGGAGAATCGTTTAAATCTTTATCTGATCAACATGCATTCATTAAATGTACAATAGAAGTAGATAAATCTTTAAATAGACCAGTTTACATGACTAAAGCATTAATAAATGGTGAAATAAGATCAGTTTGTGCTACAGGTACCTTCCTTAATCAATGGGTATATGTCAAATTTGTAAATACTATGAACTTACTAATGGGAAAATTAGAATTAATCCAGATTCAATTAAAAAGGGTTATACTTTCAACTCAAAAAATTTATTTAAAGATTATATCACTGATTTATTTATGATTAAACAAAATACTCCTAAAGATAATCCATGGTATATGATAAGTAAAATATTAATGAATTCACTTTATGGTCGATTTGGTTTAAAACAAGAGATTACAAAATATACTTTCTTAAATAACTCTGAGATCGAAGATTTATAAATGAGTTGTGAAAGTGTAATTATTACTGATATAATTGAATTAGATTATTCAAACAAATCATTAGTAATTACATCACAAGATAGTGATGAAGTATTTCTTAAATCATCAATTAGTATTGCAGCCGCCATTACAGCTTATGCTAGAATGGAAAGAGCTGAAATACTCCTAGATGAATCTTTAGATATATTATACTTTGATACTGATGGTTTTAAATGTCTACAAAAGATTACAGAATTACCTAAATATAAACATTTAAATCACGATGGATTAGGTGCTTTAAAGTATGAAGGTTCATTTAGTGATTCTATATTCTTAATGCCTAAAGTTTACGGAGGTATATTTAAAAAAACTGGTGATGAATTTACTAAATTGAAAGGATTCAAAGATAAGGTTGAATTTAATCAATTTAAAGAATTATTATTAAATAATAATGAAAAAATACTAACTCATCATAAATGGCGAAGAGATATGCTAAACTCAGAAATTATAAATTCACCATATCTTTTCAAATTCAATGAGGGAGGTCAAATTATTAATTTTACCCCACTTTTATTTTTCTAAATTAAAAAAATTAATAATAACTCTATATTAAGACACTAGCTTGCGCCCCCTAACTAGTTTACTACGTTAGCAAGGCTCCGCGAAGCAAGCCCATCACTGGGGGTTAAAAATAATTAATATGTGTTAAAATATTTGCTTCTCTAGAAAAAAAATAAAAATTAATAAGGAGCAATATCGAAAGCGACTAATATACTAGGAACAAGAATAATAAAAGCAACAGCCACAGGTAAAAGATTTAACCAACATAATTCTATTAATTGATCATATCTTAATCTAGGTAAAGTTGCTCTAAACCATACAAAGAAGAAACAGAATATACATGTTTTCAAACCTAAGAATATAGATTGTAAATTAATGATAGAATCATTTACAAATAATTCTGGCATATTATATCCACCCAAGAATAATATAGCTGTAATACAACTAAATAATACAATAGAAGAATATTCCCCAAGGAAGAAGAACACAAAAGGAACTGAAGAATGTTCAGTAAAGAATCCAGCAACTAATTCTGATTCAGCTTCTTGTAAATCAAAAGGTGTTCTAGAAGTTTCGGCTAGAATAGCAATGAAATAAAATATAAATACAGGTAATAAAGGTATAATAAACCAAATAGCTTGTTGAGTTTCAATAATAGTAGTGAAATTTAAAGAACCTGTTAATAAAATAATAATTAGTATAGCAGAACTTAAAATTAATTCATAAGATATCATAGCTGCAGTAGATCTAAGTGAACCTAAAAAAGCATATTTAGAATTAGCAGACCAACCAGCTAATAATACACCATATACACCTAAAGAAGAAAGAGCTAATGTATATAATATACCTAAAGATAAATCCGATATAGCTAATCCTTGTCCAAATGGTATTATTCCCCATCCTAATAAACTGAATACTAATGTTGATACTGGAGCTAAATAAAATAATACTTTATTAGATTGAGAAGGAATTACAGTTTCTTTAAGAATTAATTTTAAAGCATCTGCAAATGGTTGTAAAATACCATAATAACCTACAGTATTTGGTCCTACTCTTCTTTGATGTGCTGCTAATTGTTTTCTTTCTATAATAGTCATAAAAGCAACAGCTAATAACACAGGAAGAATAACACATAAAACATCTATTAAATTAATAATTATACCTAATATCGAAGATATAAAATTTTGATTTATCATTTATTTTTTAAATTATTTATTTACTTATAAAATTTTCATTTTATTTATTTTATAATATATTATATTTTTAAATTAAATATTGTCAATATTATTTTTTTGTAATACTAATATTTCCAATTAATTAATATTAAATTTATTTTATTAAAAAATATAAAAAATTTATTCAATTGTAGCCTAAAAATATAAATAATATTGAAGGTACTTTTTATATATCTTATTTTTATATATTATATATTATTATATTATATTACATTATAATATAATATATAGTAATGAAAATTACTGTACTTTAATATTATACAGTATTGATATTAAATCAAGTTAATTTATGTCTACCTTAAAAAAATTCTTATTAACTTAATAAAAAAATACCACTAAATATTTTTATTCCGTAGCTACCGTAGCCTCCCCCTAACTAGCGGTTTATTAATCTTTGCTAACTAGAAAGCTAGAATCATAAACCGTTACTACGCAGGGAGGATGGCTAGTAAAAATATTGTTAATAAGTTAAAATTTATAAAAAAATTTTTTTTTTTAAATTATAATATTGTTTAAATATATATTAATATAAAAATTGTATAATTAATACAATAATATAAACAGAGTCAAGATTAAAAATCATAAATTAACAGATACCTATTACTTTTTGAAATTTGAAATAACAATAGATTATTGACACTATAACAAGAAATTTATTTTCTTTTTTTAATTTTTATTTTTTTATAATAAAATTTGATTTTATAATTAAGCCCAAGAAGATTTGAACTTCTACAGATTCCTCATCAAGAAATTATTCTAACCATTAAATTATAGGCTTTAAATAATATAATTTGTATAACTAAACTTCTTTTAGTATTTATTATAACACCTTTGATATTAAAAATTTTTAATTACAGTAACCTATAATTTATATATTTTTTTATTTATTTTTACTTTGAAAGTGTGTAAGGAGATTCCTTCGCTAGGAATAATTTAATTTATTTTTAAAAATTATGTACACGGAGAAAGAAAAATGTATTCATAAATTTATGACCAAAACCTAACCATAATATAAAGAATACCTAATATCTTATACAAAGCTAGGCACCATTTGTATAATTTTATTTTATTTTACTAGCACTTTTTTAAATTATATTAAAGATATCAAGTTTTTAATATAAAAATAGAAATTATCTTTAGATTTAATAATAATATAACAGATTAAAGATTTATTTACAATTCTTTAATTTTAAATATAATATAGACTTATCTTTCTTTAATATATTTTTTAAAAATTTTAATAGACTGTTAATTATAATAAATATTTATACAACATATTTTTATTTATTATTAAAATTACCCTTATTAAAAACTATCCTGAAATAAAATTTCTAGTTATGCAAGGCTCCATTACTTGCTTCGCGGAGCCTAGCAAGCAATTTTAATACTAATTTAATTTTTAAACATTTACAATTTTATATTAATAGTAAGATCAACCAAGAAATATTAGTTAAGTAATAAAATATATTTGCTTCGCTAGTAAATTTAAATTTTTATTTAGTAGCAAGATAACAATAAGTTTAATTTAAATTTTACTTTCTATAAAATAAATAAATATTTTCCTTAATAAATAGATTTTGGTTAATAATCTTAGAGTATAAAAATATAAATTATATTATTATATTTAGAAACTTAAAAATTCTTTTCCTGAAGCAAATAATATAAAATTATTTGAATTTCTATAGTATAAAATATTAATTATATAAATTAATTTTTAAATAAGAATATTTGATTAGCAGCACCGCTAAGGGGTATTTAAATTTTTATTTGAAAATACAATTTAATGTATTTATAATTAATTTTATAGTAAAGTATTACTATTTTTATAAATATATTTTAATTTAATATTAAATATTTATTTTAATAATTATATCTTTACTATGCTTTTCTACAAAGTAAGAAGTAAGCTAGCGTGCTACATAAAAAACTAGGCACCACTAGCGCTGCCTTGCTTGCAAGAAGCAAAAAATATTATTTAACTTTTTAAAATTATAAATTATGCTCCTCCCCAGTAATATACAGCTACAAATAAGAATAACCAAACAACATCCACAAAGTGCCAGTAAATAATACTTGCTTCAAACCCTTGATGAGTAGATTTAGTTAATTGATAATTAATTAATCTAATGTATCCAACTAAAATAAAGATTGTTCCTACAATAACATGTAAACCGTGAAGACCAGTAGAAGCATAAAATGCTGATCCATATACTCCATCTGACATAGAAAATCCAGCTTCTGAATATTCATAGTATTGTAATAGAGTAAATACTATTGCTAATATTAGAGTTAAGAATACACCATCTATTGCAGCTTTTCTATTTCCAGCTATTAATGCATGATGTCCGTAAGTAATAAAAGCTCCACTAGATAATAATAAGAAAGTATTAAGTAATGGTATAGCAAAAGGATCTAAAGGAGTTATACCCATTGGTGGCCAAGAACCTCCAATTTCCACAGCAGGAGATAAACTAGAATGGAAGAAAGCCCAAAAAATAGATAAGAAAGCAAAAATTTCACTAACAATGAAAAGTAATACACCTAACATTAAACCGTGTTTTACTTCTTTTGTATGATTACCTAAATATGTACCTTCTGTAATAACATCTCTAAACCATAGAGTCATACCAAAAGCTGTTAAAACTAACCCTATTGTTAAAACAATTCCACCATTTAAGAAACCATGCATATATAATACAGCACCTACAGTTAAATTTAATAGTGAGAAACTTAGTAAAATAGGCCATGGAGATGGACTAACTAAATGAAAAGGAAAATATTGAAATTTAGTAACATAGTTTTGCATTCTTTTTTTAATAATTTTTATTTTATTTATATCCAGTTTTTACATATAAAAATAGAAACTATCCATTATATTAATTATAATATTAATAATTTTTATAAATATTATAAAATCGATCAAAAGGAATTAATTTGTTAATATTAAGGAATTAGATTTAAATATTTTATGTTTATATTTTTATATATAATAAAATTTAAAATTTTATCTTGATAACTTAAATTAGAGTAATGGGTTAAAATATCAGATTTAATACTTTATTTGATTTAATTTAGTTAAAAAACTCTACTTTTAGAAAAAAAAGTAGTTTCAATATAAATTTCTTAGTTTTAAAATAAAAATTAAATTTTTAATAACTGTATAAATTAAAGTATTATATAAAAAATATAAATTTTAAGTAAAAATATAAACTATATAAAGTAAAGTATTAGCTTTGCTAATATTTTATATTTAAAATATAGATTATAAATAACTTAATAGGACTTTATTCTTAAATTTAGCGTAATAAACTAAACTTTAGTTGTTAATTAATAAATTATAATTTTATAAAGGTTAATAATATAACAATTACTTATATTATATAAAATACTATAATTTATATATTTTTCTCTTAAAGGTAGCCAGAGCTTGCGGTTTATTAATCCTAGCTAGCAAGCTAGCAAGGCACCTAAAATTTGACTCAAAATAAAAATTATAATTTAAAATTTTTATTTTATATTAATTACACTATCTCAATATAGTATATTTACAAATACTATAAAAATTAATATTTATTAATTCCTATTTTTAAGTAATATATTTTTCCTTAAGTTATAATTTATATAGTATTATTTTGGTGCCTAAATATAGGCACCTTTTGTAAAAATAATTTAAAAAGTATATAATAAAAATAAAAGAGACATATAAAAAGATAAAAAAATTTAATAAAAATTAATTACAATCTCTACTACTAAAATAAAAAGTCTCGTTAGGGGGAATCTGATAATGGTAATCAGTTGTATTTGCATTACAAATATGATAGTTCAAATCTATCTTTCTCCATAAAGCAATTTAAATTAAAATTAAATTAATTATTTTTTAACATTTATATGTTATTTTTAAAAATTATATTAATTTACATTAAAATAAAAAATAAATTTAACACTATATTATATATATTTACTAATTTATTAATATTATTAAATTAAAGTAGCATTAAAAAAATTATATTTTATTTATTTTGGTGCCTTCTAACGAAGTAACGAAATAATTGTCTTATCTTCCTATAGAACTAGAATTTATTCTATTTATATAGAATATAGTAAATCTAACTCTAAAAATATAAAAATATTTTTTTAGCCTTGCCTCACTAGGAAAAACATATCTTATGGGGCCTGACTTCGTTATAAAAATTACTTCATATTAGAATAATTTATTTTATTCTACACTGAATATCAAATAAAAATAAGTAATAAAATTTGTATAAAAAAAATAAAAATAATAAAAATGTTTCTATTTATTAAAAATAAAAAAATTATTAAAAAAATAATTTCATATAGCCTCGGTTGCTTAGTGGTCAAAGCGCTATACTGAAGATATAGATATGGGAGTTCAATTCTCTCCCGAGGCAAAAATTTCAATCCAACAAACCTTATTACTTCGTTAGTAAATCAATTCTATTAAATATAAAGTTAAAACAAAAAATATATATATTATGAACTTTATATATGTATTTAATTTAAAATATAATAATTCTTCTAAATACTATATATTATTAAGGATTAAAAATATTTTGATACCTTACTTGTAAGTAAGTCGAATACAATTAAAAAAATTGTTTACATAAAAAAATAGCCGAAATAGTTTAAATGGTTAAAACGTTATCCTTGTAAGATTGAAATATTGGTTCAATTCCAGTTTTCGGCTTAAAATAAATATTTGGTGCCTTGCTTCGTTAATAAAATAATTTAAATTATCTAAAAAAATATAAATTAATAATTAAGTAAATTTATTGGTTTCTTTATCTAGCTAGCTACCCCCTGCTAAGTAGTAAGCTAGGAGGGGCGCACCGCAAGGAAATAAAAAAATTATTTCGTTAATGAGTTGTAGTTTAACTTGGCAAAACACCATTTTTTGGTAATGGCTGATATCAGTTCGAATCTGGTCAACTCAGTTATAAAAATATATAGTTAAAATAATATAAATACTATCTAAATTTTTTTGTTTTTTTTAATAGTAAAAATTAAAAATAGTATTTTATTTAAGTTTTATTTTTTTAGTTTTATATTTTCATTCTTAATTTTTATTTTCATTTTATTAGGGAGCAGAACTCGAGCGGTTGAGTGTCCCCCTTTTAAGGGGAAAGTCTTGGTTCAAGTCCAAGTGTTCTCAGTCATTAATTACTAATGTAAAAAATAAAAATTATTCATTAGTAGCCTTGCTTTGTTTGGTGCCTATTTTTAATAGTATAAAAATATAAATATTTTATATATTATTTGCTAGCTAGCCCTGTGAAAGGTTCTCTCCTGCTAGCTAAGCTAGAACTAGACAGAAGGTTCCTAGCTAGGCTCCGCGCTTTATTAATCCTTGCTAACGTAGTAAGGCTACGCTAGCCTTACTAACTAGTAAGGCTCCGTTAGCAAGCTCTTTAAGATAAAATTAAAAAAGGAAAAATTTTTTTATTCCTTTAAAAGAGTTTATATTTAGCTATAAGTATAAATTCAATCTTTTTGATAAAATCAATATAGTATTAATATTAAAACATTTTTTATTTATTAGCAAACTAGTAATATTAATTTTATATATTTTTAGGTGCCTTGCTACACTCTTTCAGATAAAATTAATTAGGGCAGGTGATCCGATTGGTAATGGTGGTTCTCTGTAAAAGAATTGGTTTACAACCGTAAAAGGTTCGATTCCTTTACTGCTCATATAAAAAAATTAAAACTTTTTTTAATATTCTCTAACGAATCTAATATTTCTTTAATTATTAGTGCCTTGCTAGGATTCATAAACCGCAAGGATTAATAAACCACTAGTATTATTTTTGTTACTTTTTATAGTTTTAAATTTTTATATTATAAAAAATATTCTTTTTTTATAATTTGTTTAAGACTTTAGCATAACGGTTAATGCAATTCGCTCATAATGGATATTATAAGGGTTCAATTCCCTTAGGTCTTATTATAACTAAATTAAATTTAATTAATTTTCTCAATTTTAATTAGTAACTCAAATTATCTTAAATTATAAAAAATAAAATACTACCTAATAAAAAATATACACTATATCCTACACAAATATATTTTTTTTAGTAATATTTTTATATTGACTATAAATTTAAATATAAATTTAATTAAATAAAAAATATTATTATTTAAAAGAAACATATAACCTTTATAGTTTATAAATTAAATATAAAAATATATATATAATTTATATTCTTTTTATATATAATAAATTTAACTTTACTATAAAAATAAAGTATAATATATTAGCTTTGAAATCTTAAATTATATTTTATTTAAATATAATACAGGAAACAAAAATAAGGGTACTTGGTCGAGTCTGGTTTATGGCGTTCGTCTTGAAAACGATTACTTTAAAAAAAGTCGTGAGTTCGAATCTCACAGTGCCCGTAAAAATTTATAATATTATTTATTTTATTTTGTAGCCTTCAAAATACAAAAAAAATATAAATGATATATATTTTTATTATAAAAAGAAAAAGAAAGAAAAAAATTTTTAATTTTCCAAATAAAAGCATGGTAGAAGACAAACTGGCTGGTCGCTTTTTTTGGGAAAAAGTCTGTAGCGTGTTCGAGTCACGCCTACCATAATAATCATAAAATTGGCAAAATATATCAAATTAAATGACTAAAAAAATTTTTAATTATTATATTTTATAAATGAATGGCTAAAAAATATAAGGTCTTATGGCTGAGTGGTTTAAGCGGAGTACTGTTAATACTTTTCACAAGGGTTCAAATCCCTTTAAGGCCTAGCAAGCAACGGTAACAAAAAATAAAAAAAAAAACAAAATAAAAAATAAATTAGAAAAAAGAAACCAAAAAAATAATCTATAAAACTCTAATTATTCAAAATAAAATATTATACTATATATTAGTATTATATATTAATATTTAATAATATTTTATTTTTAGATTATAAAATAAATAAAATTTATTATTTTTAGTAATTATATATTTTATTTTTCGACAAACTATTTTTATATAATTAAAACTTATCTTTATTATATTATACTTTAATTATTATAATATATAAAAGAAGAATAAAATTTTTTATATTATTTAAAAGAAGAATTAAATTATAAAATAAGATAACATATTAAATAAAAATCTAAACTAAAAATAAAGTTATGGTTTATTAATCCTTGCGGTTTATGAATCCTAGCAAGCTAGTAAATAATATTTAAATATAGCGAACATGTTGAAATCTGGTAAACAATCTCCTCTTAAGCAGGAGTGGAAGTGATTCCTTAAGAGTTCGAGTCTCTTTGTTCGTAAGGTAATAATATGTTACTAAGATAGTGTTTTTACTGATTATTTTTAAAATTAAATCTTTTCTCTCTATATAAAAATATAAAAAAGAAAATTTTCAAATAATAAATAATCAGTATTAAGCGAGATAGTGTAAAGGGTTAGCACAATAGTCTCATGAACTGTTAGTTTGGGTTCAATTCCTAATCTCGCTATTAAAAATATAAAATTAAGATCCTTTAGTATAGTGGTTCGTACCGCTCCCTTTCAACGAGCAAGGATCAGTTCAATTCTGATAAGGATCGTTAAATAAAAATTAGCTACAATATAAAAATTAACCTCAATTCAAGTTTTTTTTTTAATTATTAATAATAAAATAAAAAAGGAATTGTGATAAACTTGTTTTATAAATATTATGAGTACTATGATATGTAAGTCCGAGAATTAAATTTTCCCACTATATTTTATATTTTTATAACTAAATAATACCTCAAAAAAATAAAAATATCTTTTTTCACCAATACTTAATATAATAATATTATTATCTTTTTTTTTTGTGAAAAAACATTTTCTTTCATTTAATTTTTATCCTTTCCTATTTCTTTAGCATTAAAATAAGACAAAGGCCATTTAATAATAATTACTTTGTATCATTATCTTATTTATTATAAAATATATTTTATAAAATTATTCCAATAATAATGCGATTGAAGTTAAAACAATATAAATAATAGCAGAAAAATAAAATTTTTTTAATTTTTTTATTTTATATATTATTATCTTTATTATTATTAAAATTTTTATATTTTTAAGCTACTTTGATTTTAAATATCTTCGATATTAACCTAAATTGATTTATTAGTAATATTTATCTTATGGTTTTATTTGAAATCTTTATTTCTATTAATTGGAAAATAAAAAATTTTATTTTAATTTCGTATGTTAAATTTTTTTAAACTTCCCCCCCAAAACTATTTTTTTAAAAGAGTTAAGAAGAGACAATATAGATAATGAAATTTTTTAATAAAAAAAAATGCAAAATAAATGGCTAAAATCTGCCAATGCTAAACGATTAGAAACGGTGCCTTCCTATAAAAAACATAAAAAATTTCATTGGGAAAATTATTACATTCCTTTAACTTCAGGAATGTTATTTACAAATGATTTACTAAAAAAATATTTAAGTCTATTTTGGGAAGATAAAGTACAAAAATTAAACAATGAACATATTCTATTTTTATGTAGACTTCAATGGGATAATGGTGATTTTGCCACTGTTGGTGATTTACAAAGATTAAATAAAGAAGATAAAGATTATATTTATAATTATTTATTAAATATAATTAGTCTAAAATCAGCAGATGTTTATAAGACTATACCAATTATTTCTATAACATTTTCATATGGATTTAGAAATGGATTAGCACCAGCAAAACAACAAAATAAAGATATTCAATATCAAACTAATTATCATTATAATTTTCCATTAACATGTAATCTCTTAGAATATGGGAAATTAATAAGACAAATTGATAATCTTTATATAATTTCCTTATATAAAACTAATAATGTATTATTTATTACTAAAAATAAAAATGGTACCGAAAATCATATAGATTTTTATAAAAATGGAGAATTAATGTTTAAATGGGTTGATACAATAATAAATGAAACTATTTTTACCAGAAAAATAGGTAAAAAGACTTATACATATGTAAAAAATTTAGATACTAATAAATATGAATTAAAATTATTAACTGTTAAAAAACCTGCTAAATATTTTTATAAACTTGAAAAAGATCTTAAAATAGATAATAAAATAATAACTATGGATATAGAAACTATGATAATAGAAAATAAACATATTCCCTATCTATTATCCTGGTATGATGGAACAAATATTCATTCATATTATTTAACAGATTATGAAAATAATATAGAATTAATGATTTCTAAAGCAATCAGAGATTTATGTATTAGAAAATATAAAAATTATAAAGTTTATATTCATAATTTTGCTAATTTTGATTTAATGTTTTTATTAAAATACTTAGCTAAATTAGGTAAAGTTCAACCAATAATTCACAATGGTAAATTTATATCTATAAAATTTATTTTAAATAAATATACAATTTACTTTAAAGATAGTTATCTAATAACACATTCTTCAATAAGAAAATTATGTAATTCATTTAATTTAGATAAAGATTTACATAAAGGAATATTTCCTTATATATTTTCTAAACCTAATAATTTAAATTATATAGGTCAAGTTCCTGATATTAAATATTTTGATAAATTATCTTTAGATGAATATAATAATTATAGTAAAAATTTTAAAAATAATTGGAATTTTAAAAATGAAGCTATTAAATATTGTAATCTTGATTGTATTAGTTTATATAATATAATGGTAAAATTTAATAATATAATATTTAATTTATTTAATATTAATTTTAATAAATATCCTACTATACCTAGTATTAGTCTCTCAATTTTTAGAATAAATAATTTAAAAAAAAATTCTATAATTCAAATCTCAGGAAAAATATATAAAGATATAAAAAAATCTTACACAGGAGGATCTGTAGATATGTTCATTCCTTATTTTAATAGTAATAATAGTAATAATAATTTATTATATAATTATGATGTAAATTCTTTATATCCATATATTATGTTAAATAAACCTATGCCAATAGATAATTGTACTTATTTCTATGGTGATATTAGAAAATATGATAAAAATGCTTTTGGTTTCTTCTATTGTAAAATAGAAACACCTGAAAATATTGAACATCCTATTATTCAAATTCATCATAAGACTATAGATGGTATAAGAACTATATCGCCTTTAGGAAATTTTGAATATATGTTATTTAGTGAAGAAATGGATAATGCTATAAAATATGGTTATAAATTTGAAATATTATGGGGCTATACATTTACTAAAGGTTATCCTTTCAAAGAATTTATTAATAATTTATATGAATTAAGATTAAAATATCCTAAAACTGATCCTATGAATTATATTAGTAAATTATTAATGAATAGTCTATACGGTAGATATGGTATGGATTATAATTTTAATAATATATCTATACAATCTAAAAATAAAGCAGATAAATATATAAATAAATTTATAGATCAAATTGTTGATATAATCGATTTAGGAGACAATAAAATAATAATAACTAATAATAATATTAATAATATAAATACTCAATTAGATAATGCTTCTGAAAATCATAATATTAACATTGCTATTGCTTCAGCTATCACATCTTATGCTAGAATCCATATGACTCAATTCAAAAATAATAAAAATTATAATTTATTTTATAGTGATACTGATAGTATTTTTACTGATAAACCATTACCTGAGGATTTAATTTCTAATACTATTTTAGGTAAATTAAAACTTGAAATGATTGCTAAAAAAGCTATATTTCTAGCACCTAAAGTTTATTCATTATTATCAATAAATGAAGAATTAAAAAGTAAAGTTAAAGGTTTAACTCATGATAACATTAAAAAATTAAATATTAATGATTTTGAATCCTTACTATCTAAAGATTCCTTATTAGAATTAAAACAAAATAAATGGTATAAAAATTTAAATGAATCAACTATTAATATTAAAGAACAAATTTATACTTTAAAATTGAATTCAAATAAAAGACAATTATTTTATGATGAAAATAATAAATTAACTGCTACAAAACCAATTATTATTAATGATAATAAAGAAATTAAATAAAATATTCAATATGTAATACTTAAATTAATATATTTTCTATAATAACCCCCTTATCATCACAAAATTAGGTAAAGAATAAAAGAAATAAAAATAATATAAATACTGAAGATAATTAAAATAATGAAATTGATACCCCCTTTCCCTACCCCATACCATTACTTTTCATAGAAGATTATTTAACTTAAAATTTTCTTTTTCACCAAATTTATTTAAAAAGATTATATCAGATATTATCCTCCTTATCTGAGATTAATTTTTGATAAAGATATTCATATTAAAATTTAATAAAAATATTATTTGCCTGTTAAGTCGTATACGTACAGTGTACTACTACTATATTATAATTTACAATAGTGTCCATAAAAAAAAAAAAATAATGAAATACCATTTTTATTAAAATATTTTTAAAAAGTTAATAATTTTATGGACATATTACTTTAAATAAAAAAGTTTAGTGTACTGTACTACTACTACTACTAGTAGTAGTAGTACAGTACGTACTGTACTACTACTACTAGTAGTAGTAGTAGTACAGTACACTAAACTTTTTTATTTAAAGTAATATGTCCATAAAATTATTAACTTTTTAAAAATATTTTAATAAAAATGGTATTTCATTATTTTTTTTTTTTTATGGACACTATTGTAAATTATAATATAGTAGTAGTACACTGTACGTATACGACTTAACAGGCAAATAATATTTTTATTAAATTTTAATATGAATATCTTTATCAAAAATTAATCTCAGATAAGGAGGATAATATCTGATATAATCTTTTTAAATAAATTTGGTGAAAAAGAAAATTTTAAGTTAAATAATCTTCTATGAAAAGTAATGGTATGGGGTAGGGAAAGGTAAAGATGATAAATCAAGTATTAATGAAAGTGCTGATAAAAAGTTGGGTTATAAAGAATTTTAAATATTTATCCCAAAATTAGCTAAAATGGTAAAACATTATGATGTTGAAAAAGCCAATTATTAAATTTTGGGAAGATATTACGATAGGTTATAAAAATATAATTAGAAATAACCCTGATCTTAAAGATTTTGTTAGTGATAATTATGATAATTTATTAGAAGAAATTAATAGTAGTGTAAATCCTGCTCTATTGAGAGATAGTAGTTCGGAAGAAACCTTTAGTATAGAAACAGATAAAATATTTAAATCAGGTCTTAAAAATTTATTTTCTAGTAAAACTTATTTTATTGAAGGATCATCTAAAGATAATATAATAACTGATGATAGAAATAAAAGTCCTGAATTAAAGATATATTTTTTTACCATCTGAATCTCTCCATTCAAATTTCTTATAGAATGGTTCAATTTTAGGTTCTGGAGTAGGAATATCACTACTAGATTCTTGATTAGGATATATAACATCATAGATTTTAACAAAAAAATTTTTTTACTAATTTATTTTCTTGTAGAACTGAGAAATCTAAATCAATTCCTTCATTATAAAAAGTAACTACAGCTATAAATATACTAAGGAATAATAACATATATTGAACAAAGTTGAATAATTTGTAAATGAAAGAGTCTTTAATAGTTTTGTGAATCAAGTTCAGTTAATTATGGAAAAATTTTTCTTCTTTTTTAAAATATTTTTACTTATGAACGTACCAAAACTTTTTGATATGTTAAATAGTCCTTTAAATATAAGTTTGAGCATAATGTGTTATAAATTCGTATAAAAAATTTAAATTATTATTCATGAAGTAAACCATTGAAATTGTTATAAATAATATAATTTTTTCTAGCGAAGCAATTTTATATTGAATAAATGTTAACTTATTACTACTTATTGATGAGAAGTATTCTAATATATCAGTTAAGGCCATATGTAAAAAGTCGCAGATACTAAAGGATAACCATAGAAAAGAGATTTCAAGAATTATTCTCATATTTTATGTAATTTTAAACTTGCTATAAAATAAATGGATGAGTAATTTAAGTATTAAACGTTTTTATAAAAATCACCTTATAAAAAGTAACTTTTTAAAATCACCATCATTTTCTAGCGAAGCAAGGAGCCTTACTAACTTAGTAACGTAGTAAGTTAGCCTTGCTAACGGAGCCTGACTAGTTAGTAAGGCTAGCGAAGCAAGGATTAATAAACCGCGGAGCCTAGCAAGGCACCAATCTTATTAAAATTACTTCTTTCATTTATCTAACGAAGCAAGGCACCATAACTTTTTATTATATTATATTAATTCTTAGGGTAAAAACTTCGTACTTCTGGGGTAGCAAGAGAGCTAAGAAGGAATTGAACCTTAAACGGAAAGACTTTGCAGGTCTTCTACAGAACCATCTGTAAACTTAGCCCTATTAAATTATAATTATATATAAAATAGTTACTACCAAAAAATATATATAATATCAAACTATGATATTATTTTATAGCTTACTAACTTACTAACTGACTAACTTACTAACGTAGTAACTTACTAACTTACTAACTTACTAACGTAGTAACTTACTAACTTACTAAGGCTCCGTTAGTCAGGCACCATTACTTCTGGGGTAGCGGTGCTAGAGCCTGGTGTAGTCAGGCACCATCTCTCTTAAATTAATATATAGGTAGCGGAGGTTGCTAGTATCAGGTTTAGAATTGGAAGTTAGAAAGAAATTAATATTAAAATTTAAAGATATATATATTAATAATAATTTTTATTTGATTATTCTTATATAATAATCATAAGTTAAAAAAAGATAATCTATATTATAAAAATAATAGAAAAATAAAAAAAAATATTTTTCTAGCGAAGCAAGGAGCCTTACTAACTTACTACGTTAGTAAGGCTCCGTTAGCCTAGCTAGGATTAAAAACCACTAGTCAGGCAGCGCTAGCAATTATATAAACATAATAAATTATAATATATCATATAAATTATAAAAATAAAATTTAAAAATAAAAAATTAACAACCTTTAACATCAAGTTTCTTTATAAATTAGTACTGCTAAACTAAATACTTTACAGTACGTACATTTGCAGCCTATCTAGAAATGTTCTATTTCTTAATTTATGGTTTTATACTCTATTTAATAAATAAATAGAATTATCCATATTTTTAGTATCTAGGGGTTAGATTCTTGCTTGAGAGACATTCAGCACTTATCTATTATGTTTGTGGCTACCCAACTATGCATTCATATTTGTTACCTTTTTCTCTAGCATTCAAAGCAAGAGTAAAAACTTTTTGCTAAAAAAGTTAAAAAGGATTTTCCCTTTATCTATATTTTATAGAATAAAAGTCCCTTACAAAAAGTAAAAACAATTGGTACACTATAGAAACACAGCCTATTGGTCCTTTCGTACTAGAAGGTCTGCCCCTTTTTACTAATTGTCCCTCCAGAAGATAGGGACCATACTGACTCACGTCGTATTAAACCCAACTCACGTACCCTTTTAATCGGCGAACAGCCGAACCCTTCCAAGCTTCTTCCCCCGGAGGATAGGATGAGTCGACATCGAGGTCCCAAACAGCCGAGACAATGTGTACTCTCGTCGGCTATTAGGCTGTTATCCCTAGCGTAACTTTTATCAATTGATCCCCGTCTATTCCATACTATAGCGAGGGGTCACTATGCCCTACTTACATATCTGTGCGACTTTTGAGTCTTTCAGTTAAGTGTGCTTTCCGCCATTGAGCTCTACACAACCCTTCACTGGTTTGATTGATCTCCATTCAATTTCTAGCCACACCTTATTTAAAAAATTTTAATATAAAAATATAATCATAAATGACTAAGTCTTTACCTAAAAACTTATAAAAAAAACAATTTTTTTAAAGTTTCTTCCTAGCGCTAAAAATAAAATAATATTTGCTAGATAGAGATAAGTAAAGCCAAAGTTTTGTTTTAGTTAATTTGGTTACGATTCCTTTCTAAAAAGCAATCTGTTATTTGTTATAATATCTTTTGGTGCCTAAAATTATAAAAATTTTAGGCAGCCCAAAAGATAATTTAATTTAATTTTATTTAAAAAAATAAAATTGAAAAGAAATATTTGGATGTACTTTGCTACTCTATTAAAGACGACCGCCCCAGTCAAACTGCCAATTAGTCAACTCTCCCAACTATGGTAAACATGAACCCAACCTTAATTATAAGGTTTCCACTATATGTCTATCGACTTACCTATTCACTATTAATTAAAGTTGTTCTAGATTCATGTGATAACTAACTACAGTAAAGCTGCATAGGGTCTTCCCGTCCCACTGGAGGTAACGCGCATCTGCACGCGTAATTCAATTTCACTGAGCAAGTTGTAGAGACAGTGAGGCCATCGTTACATTATTGATACCGGACCACATTTAATGGCCAATTTATTTTGCTACCTTAGGATCCTCATGGTTAAGACCGCTATTAACCAGATTTTCAATTAGTCACATTTCCATATGACCGCTTTTATATTAATGGCATTGGGCAAATTTCACACAGTATACTATCACATTAATGATTGCACTGTGTTGTGTTTTTAGTAAACAGTCGGGGCCTCCGATTCTGTGCCACCACCTATCTTTAATTTTATGAAAAGAAAATAATAGATGGTACCTCTTATCGTCTAACTTATGAGGTGAACTTGCCGAGTTCCTTAACAACTTTTAGCTCTACGCCTTAGTATTCTCTACCTACGAACCTGTGTCGGTTTAGGGTACGGTAGTTTATAGTTAAAAATAAAAAATTTTTAACAAAATATTATTTTCCAGGTCCATTAGGACTTTCTATTTTGTACTCATCAGCCAAAACTTTGGTTTTGGTCCTTAGAGGCCGCATTCACACAAAACGGATTAACCTTTCCAATTTGCAACCCTTTCGTATTCGGCGAGAAGTATTATAACTTCTTTTTACGTTACTCATGTCAGCATTCTCTCTTCAGTAACCTAAAAATAATGAAACACTATTTTATCAGAGGTTTGACTGATTGTTCTACTACCTAGATTAAGAACAATTTTTATTTTAAGATTAAATTTTTATTCTTAACCAACATGATATCGGTTGATTGTTTAGACCCGTTAAATTTTCGGCGCTACGATCTTTTTTGCTGATGCGTTGTTACATACGTTCTTGAAAAGTAGCGACTGCCAGGCTCACTTCACAGCTGTATTCGATTTTGCTACGTCCTTAATTTCACTTAACAATCATTTGGGACCTTGATCTATGTTCTCGGCTGTTTCCGTCTTGACTACCCAACTTAGCATGAGTAGTCTGAATGTCTACCATCAATTTATGTAATTCCGAGATTCGCTTCCAAAGGTAAGATTTTCGAGATCCCCGCAACCTGAACGTATATAATATTTTTTTAATTATATTATACTTGTTGGGAATTGCCTTGCTGTACCTCCATAAATTTTGTGTAGACGTCATACTTAAATATGTTTCGGTAGAAAACCAGCTATCACCAGGTCAGATTGGCATTTCACCGCTTACCAAAACTCATCGGAGAATTATGCAACATTCAACCGTTCGATCCATTATAATCTGGTCTTGGTAAGATCACCTGGCTTCGGGTCTAATAGAAGTAACTTATCCATCACTATTTAAATAAAAAATTTAATTTTTCTGCGAAGAAGCAATTATAATTTTTATTTTGTATAGTCCAGTCGCTTTCGCTAGGGCTTTTAACCTTGCTACTCCTATTAACTAGCTGACCCATTATGCAAAAGGTACGCCGTCATTCATTTACCTTGTATGTTTTCAAGTTGAATTTCGACTGCTTATAGAGTTACTAATTCAAGATCTATTTCACCGATTCATTATTATACTAGTATTAGTTTAATATTGACTTTTTGTATTCCACTCGCTTTTCAAACTTTTCCTTTACAGTACTTTTTCACTATCGCTAAATTTATTATACTTAGCCTTAGAGGATGGTTCCCCTATTTTCCGACAAGTTATCTCTCATCGTACTTTATTTTTATATTCTTTAGAATTTACAGGACTTTTGTTTGTAACCTTCTTTGGTACATGTAATTTTAATTTATTATTTTTATTTAAAACTAATTAAAAAAAATTTTTATGCTAACTAATACATCCTTACCTTGCTTGCATAGCAAAAAAACAAGCCCTATTTTTAAATATTGCTTGCGTAGCTAGTAAGCTAGCAAGGCACCGAACTTAAGTTTTTCAATTTAAAGAATATATTTTTGGCTAATCCGATTTCACTCACCATTACTTTCGGAGTCTCGGTTGATTTCCTTTCCTTTCCTTAATAAAATGTTTTACTTCAGGAAGTTTATTTATAAAGGTTTCCCTTAGGATTGCTTAAGTCTATTTTAGACTTCATATTGGAAATGAATATAATTATTATATTATTTCTGAAGCTTTTGGTTATATACCTCCTTTATTATAAATTTGCTGTAGTTTTCCTTAATAACCCCTTTGAATTACTTATATTTTTTATTATATATATTTGTGATGTTGTACAATATTGTCATCGATACTTTTATTTGTGATTTTGGAGATTTTTTTACTATCTTAGGTGCCCCCCCCTGCGTAGCAACGGTTTATGAATCCTTGCTAGCGGTGCTAGCGTAGCTAGGTTTAATAAAACGAAAGCAAAGTACCATTTTATGCATCCAAAAGATAATTAAATTAAAAAATAAAAAAAAAAAAATAAAAATTATAAAATATAAATTATAAATTATAAAATAAAAATTAAAAAATAAAAATTATAAATTATAAATTTTAAATATAAAAAAATTCACGAGGTGCCTAATTTTACTAGCGCTTCGCTGCTTCGCTCTAGCTTCGCTCTAGCTTCGCTCTAGCTTCGCAATTAATAAAAATTAAGTATAGTCTATATAAATTTAGACACCTATTGCTATCCTAGCCCTCCTGCTAATAAAAAAAATTTTAGCAGGGATTAATAGTGCCTGATAAAAGGTGCCTAGCAAGGGGGTTATTAATAAAAAAAATAATTTTTTTTTTTGCACCAATTGAAGGCACGGTGCCCATAATTAATAGCAAATATTAAATTATATAATATTAATACTAGTTTGTTAGGAAATTAATTATTATCTTTTTCTAAATTAAGATTTGAAAGTTGGATAGCTCCTGATCCTATTTCTAAGACAAATCCTATTGTTAATACAATAAAGAATATTAATCCTATACAGAAACCAAATGTAGATACTTGATATAAGGTTACTGCAATTGGGAATAATAAAAGGATTTCAAGATCGAAAATTAAGAATAACATAGCCACTAAGTAAAAATGAATATGGAAAGTAGATCTAGTTTGTCCATAAACAGGACTGAATCCACATTCATAAGCAGAAACTTTAGCTTCATCCGGTCTATGAGGAGCTAATAAAACATTCAAAGCTAATAAAACAAAAGCTAAAATAGGTACCAAAATAAATAAAAATAATAAATTATTCATTAGAAATTAAATATAGATAAAGACAGTAATTGTGTACTATTTAAAATTAAATTTGGTTTTAAAATAAAAAATAAGATAGATAAAGTTAATAGAGATATTAAATAACTATGGAAGTTTGTTAATTCTATAGTGCCACTTTGTTTTTCTACGAAGTAGTCGCTAGATAAAGAGGATACTTTATTTGCTTCGCTAGACACCCTTTGTATTTCTCGGCTCACTAATAAAGGCACCGTATCTTTAGAATTTAAGTTATTTTCTGATTCTAAAGAAATTGTATCTTCGTTTTCTATAGAAGTATAAAGAACTTTTATAATTTTTAAATAATAAGAAGCACTTACTACACTAGCTAGTATAGCTACAATAGATATAAAATTATATCCTTCTTGTACTGCTGAATATAATACAAACTGTTTAGAAAAGAAACCTATTAATGGTGGAATACCCGCCATAGAGAATAAACATATAGCTAAACTTAGACTAAGTAAAGGATTTAAGAAAAATAAACCTTTTAATTCTGAAATATATTTTATATCTTTATGAGTATTATCATTATTAATATTTGTTTTTATGAAGCAATAACTTATTGCTATTATAATTAAGAATATATTTAAATTAGTTATTGTATATTGAATTATATAAAAAAGAAGTGAATCAATAGATTGTACACTATTAATAGCTAAAGATAATAATATAAATCCTATATGAGATATTGTACTATAAGCTAATAATCTTTTTATTTTAGTTTGAGCTAATCCTACTACTGTCCCTATTATTAAGGATAATATTGAACTTATTAGTAATAATTTATTTGTTACATTCATAGTACTGCTTTGCAAATCTATTAGATTATTTAATGATTCTGAAATTATATTTGTAGTATCAGAATATAAATATTCTACATAACCATTAGTATTAATTAATATTGATGATGGACTTCCTATTATACCTAATTGAGTATATAATTCTAATAATAATATTAATATTGATATTTTAGGTATTATAGTTAACCATATCGTTACTATCGTTGGTGTATCATCATATACATCTGGTGCCCATTGGTGAAAGGGGGATGAGGATATTTTAAATAATAATCCCACAAAGATTAAGATTATACCTAAACTTAAACCTTGTATTATATAATTATAATTAGTAATAGATACTAAACTATATAAAGATTCGAAATTTGTTATACCTGTATAAGCATATATTATACCTGATCCTAATAATATTATACATGAGGATAAACCACCTAATAAGAAATACTTTAAACCAGCCGAAGTTGATGATTCAGAATCTCTATATAATGTAGATAATATATATAAAGAAAAGGATTGTAATTCTATGCTTAAATACATAGATATTAAATCTGAAGTAGATAGAAGTAAACATGAACCTAATGTACTGAATAATACTAATATTGAATAATCTGTTGGATAACTATTATTCTTTATTATATTATTTTTAATTATAGGCCATGCACTTAAAATAAAGAACCCAGTTATATATATTATTACTTCTATCATTTGAGAGACTTGAGTAACGTGGAATAATCCGCTATATATACCTATACCCGATCCAATTGCCTGAATATAGAAAGTATTTAAAGATAATACTCCGGCGTATAGAAGAATTATAGATGATATTCTAACATAATAACTATTAGGGTAACTTTTTATATATCCGAGCTGTGTGTAAAAAGTTTTAAACGTAATAACAATCAATAAAGCCATAAAGATCATTTGATAACTCCTTTTACCCCTGAATTATATTTTTTATAATAAATCCAAGGGCTTGCTTGCGAAGCTAGAGCGAAGCTAGAGCGAAGCTAGGGAGTATTTATAGAAAGATGAAAAAAATAATTTTTTGTAAAAATAAAATAACTAGAGTACAAAGATTTGAGTTTAAATAAAACTTAAATTTATTTTAAGGCACTAGCGAAGCAAGCCCACTTGTAGTAGTGCGAAGCAAGCCCCCCTTCTAGCGGAGCCTTACTAACTAGTCAGGCTCCGTTAGCAAGGATTCATAAACCGTTGCTACGCAGGGGGGGGCGGGGCACCACAACAGGTTTTAATAAAATAATTAACTATATTATAGTATAGCAAAAACTATAATTTAGGGGTAGCTTGCTAGGATTAATAAACCGCAAGGATTAATAAACCACAAAAGTCTTAGATTTATTACAGGAAGGATTTTTCTAGTAAGGCACTAGCTTGCTAGCGAAGCAAGGCTCCGCAAGCAAGGCTAGCGAAGCAAGAAATTAATTTAAATTTTTATATAACTCCAATATCTTTTAAAAAATCTAGCAAATTATCTATATTGCTAGATAATTTTTTACCTTTAATCATATAATCTTGTAATTGAATTGTGCTATCTTTAGTTGTATCATTTTTATAATTATTATTAATTAGTTTATATTTAACTGAAACTTCTTCGTGTGATATATTAATTGTTATTTTTATTTCCTGTAATCTAGTTTGAAATTGAGGGTTGTTTTCAAGTATTTCGTTTTTTGGTCTTAAATTATCAGTAATTTTATTTAACACTCGATTATTTTCTATTTGAAAATCCTGAAATTCTTGTTTAAGCCCTTCATTATTTATTACATAATTATTTTCTATTACATCTTTCGATAAAAGATGATTTTTAAGTAGACAACTAACGTAATGTTTTGGTATATAATTTTTCATTTTTATTTTATAATTTTTAATTTTTAATTTTTAATTTTTTTAATATTATGTGATTTAGATAATACTATTGTAGCAAACATAGCTAATAATAGTATTACACTTAAAATTATTAATAATAAAGCTCCATATGTATACATACCGTGTCCTAATACCTCTATTTGAATAAAATCGATAATAATAATATCCGAGATTGATGTTAATAAATTATTATTAAAAATAGAATTAATTAAAGAAATTGATACTTCAGTCTTATTAGATAAGGTATAATTAAAAATTGTAATTTGATCTAATAAGAAGGTTAAAGCTGGTACATTATTAAAATTGAAAGGTATTAAATTATATATAATATATATAAATAAAGAACCAATTGCTATGGCTAAAGGTAAATTTTTAGTATATTGATTTCCCGTTTCTAAAATATCTGTTAATTTAATATTAATCATCATAATTACAAATAAGAATAAAATAGCTATAGCACCCACATAGATCACTATATAGGATATACCAATAAAATTAATACCAATAATAATTAAATATGCTGCAGCTTGAACAAAAGTAGAAATTAGGAAAATTATAGAGATAATAGGATTTTTGGATGTAATACAAAATACACTAGATACTAATGTACTTAGAGCTAAAAAATTAATAATTAAAGAAATCATTATAATATTAAAAAAATTAAAAAAGGTTTTTGCCTACGTAAAAATATTTTTCGGCTCCTAATAATCAAGCGAAGCAATTTATTAGGTGCAGAAAAATACCCTTTTTTTTACGCACTATATATTATTCTTATAGCGAAGAATACTATTATCTAAATTAAATCAAATAAAAATCTTTTTAATCTTAATTGACTTCTTATGAAGATAAAAATATATACTATAAGATATAATGATAAAAGACAAGAGACTTAAGCTTATAATAACTTATATATAAATATATATTTATTTATATTTTTAATAGTTATATTTAAATTTATAATTTTATAAATATAAGTTATTAGTTCGCAGGTTCTACCAAGAAAAAAGTGTCCTTAAGTCACATTAAGGCAGTGTTGCATATGCATACTTAACCATATTAATTATAATATTAATATATTAATTATATACGGTATAAAAAATTATACTAGAATATCGTATATATTATAATATATATATATATATAAAAAAAAGTAGTTACTTAATATATAACCTTTAATTAAGTATAATTAAATTATACTTAATTTTAAGGTTATATTATATATAAGATATTTTTATTATATCAGATATATAATTTGTGCTAAAAAAATTTAATTTTATTAGCAGAGAAAATTTTTAAGAGAAATAATAAAAATTATAATTTTTTTTTAATAGCAAATAAAAAAAAAAAAATTATAATTTTTTGCTAATAAAATTAAACAAAAAATGTTTAAATATTATTAGCGAAGAAATAAAAAAAAATATAAGTATTAATTATATTTCTTTCTTTTAATTTACAAGGTGGAATTTTATTTTCATGTCATTTATACTCTAATATGATTAATTATATTTTTGTATTTAAATACAGTTTTTTATATTTTTATAGCGGTTTATGAATCCTTGCTAGCAAGGATTAATAAACCGCAAAAGATTATAAAATTAAATATTTATAATTAACAATAAAATAATAAAGTAGATACAGAAGTATGAATAGAATCTAATAAAACATTAGGTAAAATACCAAAAGCTAAAGTAGGAATAATTAAACTAATTAATAGATAATATTCTCTTCTATTTAAATCTTTTAATGGTGTTAATAAAGGTGATAAATTACCATAAGATAATCTATTATATAAAAATAAAGAATAACAAGCAGATAATACAATACCAGTAGCACCTAAAGCAGCTATAATAGGATTTTGTTGCCATATTCCAATTAATGATAATTGTTCACCAAGGAAATTTAATGTTAAAGGTATTCCTGTATTAGCTATTGTGAAAACAAAAAATAGTATTGTAAATAAAGGCATATAAGTTACTAAACCTCTAATATAATTTATTAATCTTGTTCCCGTTCTATCATATATGATACCTCCTACACAAATAAATAAAGCTGGTGAAACAAATCCGTGAGCTAATGCTAAAATTATTCCTCCTTCAATTCCTTGTATAGTATTAGAAAATAATCCCAGAACTACTACTCCCATATGAGCTATACTACTATAAGCAATTAATCTTTTTGTATCTTGTTGAATAATTGTAGATAAACTCGCATAAATTATAGCAATCACACCCACAGTTTGAACTAAAGGATTAAAATAATTAGTAGCATCAGGTAAAAAATTTATTAAAACTCTAAGATAACCATAAGTTGCTAATTTTAATATAGTAGCTGCAAGAATTATAGAACCTGATAAAGGAGAATCAGCATGAGCTTTAGGTAACCAAATAATAAATGGATATAAAGGTGTTTTAACAGCAAAAGCTAAGAAAAAACCTAACCATAATAATTTTTGACTATCTAAACTTATTTCATATAAAGATATTACTTGAAAATCTGTTGATCCTATATTACTATATATTAATAATATAACTAATAACATAGGTAAACTACCAGCTAAAGTATATAAAAATAATAAAAATGCCGATCTAAATCTATCATCACCATGACCAAAAATAATAATTAATATAAATAATATTGGTAATACACTTTCGAAGAAAATATAAAAAAGTAATAAATCTAATGATACAAAAGCACATATTTGTAAACTTTCTAATAGTAAAAAAGAGATTAAAAAAATTTTTAAATTATTATTTATATTATTAAAATTAGATAATAAAGCAATTGGTGTTATAAATGTTGTTAATAATACAAAATATATTGATATACCATCTATACCAAAATTTAAATGGCAAAAATTTAATTGATTAAATTCTGAGACAAATTGATATTGAGTCGTATTAGAATCAAATTGATACCAAATAAATAAAGATATAAAAAAATTTATTAGTGAAGTAATTAGAGCTATCTGTTTTATACTAAAGGATTTGGGATATTTACCTTGATTTAGCTCTGTTGTTTCTGGATATAATAATATAAATAGAGAACCAATCATCGGTATTACTACTAATGAGGTTATCACTTTTATATTTTTATTTTTTTTTTACTTTACAATTATTTATTTACTTGCTAGATTCATAGAAAATTTGTTATTTTTGTTATGTTATAAATTAAAGTTAAATTAAGTAAAATAAAGTAAAGTAAATTATTTATATTTTTTATTTTTATATATATATATTTTTTTATTTATATATTTATATTTTGATTTTTTTTCTTACTCTATACTATAAATATTTTTTAAAGTTAAATTTAAATTAATTTTATTTTTTAATTTTATTTATATTAGGTTAAATTAATTGTTTTATTATTTTATTTATTAAGTTTATTTTTTTTTTATTACTCTTTTAGTATTTTTAATCTATTCATTAATATAGAATATTATATTATAATTCAGTAGCTTGCGGTTTATGAATCCTTGCTTCGATAGTGTAGCAAGGCACTATTAAAAAAAGATGGCACCGTTTGCTAGTTATATAATTACTAAGTAAATAATCGAATTAATAATATAAACTTAGGTATATATTTATTTTTATTTTTATTTTAATATAGTTATTTTTTTCTAGAAATAGAATAGCAAGCTTAAAAAGGGGCTTAAAAAGAAAAAAAAAAGTATTAATAATTAAATTAATTTTCAATAAAAATTTCTTCTTCTTCTTTAATAAGAGCGTCTTTCATTTCAGACAACTCAAATTCACTCATATCATTTTTAGCGGGTATTACATAAGGGTATTCCAGAGGTGTTTTATAAATTAAATGTCTTAAGAAAGGTTTATCTCTATGAAAAGCTTTGCTTTTTAATTGTGTATCCCTTTCTAAATTGAGAATTTCATTTAAATAATTTTCTATAAAAATATCTACATTTTGTTTATTACCGTCAGTATTCAAATGAATTTTATCCGATAACCAAGAAATAGTATAAAAAGTAGGAGTCATACCTTTATTTTCATACTTATTTATTAAATATGATCTTTTATCTTCATTATTTAAATCTGTAAAATTATTAAAGTTTAGCGAAGCAACCTCTGTAGAGAATAAAAGATTTTCGGATGCAGTAGGACTATTTGATCTTTGAGATTCTATTTCTTTTTCAGAATCAACTACACCTGCGGAGCAATCCTCTAACGAAATAACTAAGTCTGAATTAAAAAGTTTTGGAAAAATAGAAAACGAGGAAAATAAATATTCTTTATTAGTCAAACTCTTAACTATTATTTTTATTACACTTAAATCCATAATTGGTAAAGAAAAATTATTATTAAAAATAAAAATTATAAAATTCAAAAAATTAAAACTAAAATAGTAATCACTAAAATATAAATTTAAAAAATTAAAAATAAATATATTATGTAAACTATTAAATATTTTAGGCACCAATTGTTTGATGAATATTTGAATTAATTTTATATTAAAAAAAGGTTTTATCTTTATAATAAAGATTATATATACAATAACTATAATTAAAAAAATGAGATTGATTAATATAAATATAATTATATTTTTTATATTAGGTATACTATAGTTTGTGGACACCAGTTGAATATTTGGAAGATAATTATTTTCTAGATTATAAATATAATTTACTATTAAATTAATTTTAGAAATAATTATATTTATAATTTGTATATTTATTAAATTAGATAATTTATATAACATTATTGATGGATTATTTGAAATAATTATTGAGATGCTGAATCTACCCAAATTAAGAAATCTTGAGAAGATACTGCTTCTACTACTATTGGCATAAAGCCATGCCATACTCCACAAATTTCTGAACATTGACCATAGTAAGTACCAGCTCTTTCAGCTAAGAAAGATACTTGATTTAATCTACCTGGTACACCATCTAATTTCAATCCTAAGGAAGGTACAGCGAAAGAATGTATAACATCAGCACCTGTAACAATTAATCTAATATGACAATCTACTGGTACAATTAATTTATTATCAACATCTAATAATCTGAATTGACCTAATTCTAAATCAGATTCAGGTATCATATAAGAATCAAAATCAATAGATTCTCCACTATCTGTTACAAAATCAGAGTATTCATAAGACCAGTACCATTGATGTCCAACTACTTTAATTGTTAATGTCGGTGAGATAACTTCATCCATTAAATATAATAATCTGAATGAAGGGAAAGCGATTGCAATTAATATTATAGCAGGTGTTATTGTCCAGATTAATTCTAAAACAGTTCCATGAGTTAAATATTTATGTGTTATAGGATTTTTTGTTGAACTGTAATTATAAACAACAGAAAATAAAGCCCAAGCAACTACAATACTAATAACAATTAAATAAAATCCAATAGTGTTATGCAATGTTACAAGTCCTGTGAAAGCTGGTGCTGCACTATCTTGAAAACCTAATTGCCAAGGTTGTGGAGCATCATTATAAATTATAGTAATAAAAATTTGAATATCTATTAACATTTTGAAATATTTATTTTTTATTTTTTAATATCTTAATTTACTTTTTCCTCTTAATGCTAATATAGAATTTATGTTCTAGTTTTATTTATATTTTCTAGCGGACCCTTACTAACGTAGTATGGCACCAAACCTAGCTAGTATTCTATATTATAATTTATTATAATATATTTATATTTATATATAATATAATAATAATTGTTAATATTATATAAAGTATATCCTTGATATTTTTATATCTATATTACTAGCTTGCTAGCTAAGCACCAATATTATACTATATATATAATATTTCCACTAAATTAATATAATACTAAAATTTTAGTATACAAATTTGTATATTATAATTTATACTTTATATTATTGACTAGCAAAGCAAATATAAATATAATAAATTATTAGCTAGCTAACAAATTTATTATATTTATATGATTTCAGAATATAATTTTATAAAAATATAACAATTTATATTTTACTAAATATAAAAAATTATAAAATATAAGAGCTAAATGCCTGAATATAGAAAGTAACTTAACATCTTTTTGTTTAACAATTAACAATACTTATCGAAGCAAGACATTTTTATTTTAATAATAAATTACCAATAATGTTTTTTTATTTCTTAAAGTTATTTTAATTATAAAAATGGCTCCAAATAAAAAATAAGGTAAGTAGCAATTATAAACAAATGAGTTTCTAATATAAAAACAAACTGGCATCTTAAGACTCATCTTTGTGTATTCTTATACTTACAAAATATTTAATTTAAAAAATCAATAAATTGTAAATATAATCTAAGGAGTAAAGGAATCGAACCTTTAATTAAAAAAAAAAGTAAAATTTAAAATTTTAAATTTAAAGTTAAAAAAATAACTAATTAATACAACCTTATCTCCTTTAATAAACTAATGACTTATTAGTCTATTTTAGTAATTAGCGGTTTATGAATCCTTGCTAGGCACCGCTACTAAAACCTTAATTAATATAAAATAAAAATATTAGCTCTTTTATCTTTTTTGGCACCATTACTAATAAAGTAAATATTATAATCTATATTTTAAATAAATATTTTTAAGGTCCATAAGGGGGGGGGGGTTAAAAATATTTAAAAAAAATTTGGTGTCTTGCTAGTAAAAAATTAATTATAGGTAAGTATTAATTAAATAAATAAATTTTGTCCCGATGAAATTGTAATACTATAAGCTCCTCTTTTGTTTTTATTTGTAAATCTTGCTACATCTAGATAATTAATTTTACTTCTAGATACTGCACCTCTTCGGATTATTTTTACTGTTTTTTTAGGAACAATTCTTCTATATAATAATCGTCCAGCCATTTTTATATTAATACCAGATAAGAATGATGGTATAATATTAACTTTATTAGTAGCCAAGCAAGTACTTTTTAAATTATATTTTTTTTTAATAACAGCTTTTCTAAACAATTTTTTAGCTATAATTCTTAATTTAATTCTATTAATAAAAATAGCTAATAAGTTAGCTAGAATATTACTATCATTATATGGGTAATGTATTCTTATTAAATTTAATTCTACAGATTTTTTAAATAGATTACTTAAAATATTACATAAAATTTTAAATTTATTCTTGAAAATTTTAGTAATATTTCTATTATAAACATATAATTTTTTTAATTTTTTTCTTTTCGTAATATTAATTTTTCTAAATTTTCTGTTAAAACTTTTTATTTGTCTTTTATATCTTCTTTTTATCCAACTAGAGTAAATTCTTAATTGATTTTGGGCTCCGGCACCTTTTCTTTGTAGTCGTTCTAGCGAAGCAATTTTTTTTGGGGCTCCTTTTCGGATTAGTTTTTTTCTTTGTTTTGCATTTAGATTTGTAAGATTTGTTAGTTTTCCTTTATTTTTATTTTTAAATTTTTTATTTTTAAATTTTTTATTTCTATTAAATTTTTTAATTTTAATTTTTTTTTTTTTAACAAAATTAGGAATAAATAAATAATAAAATAATTGAATAATAATTTTATTAGATGTAAAAACAAATACAGGTTTACTAATTAAACAATACATAGATTTAAATGAATAAGCTAATAATTTATAAATATTTTTAAAAAGTTTACTTGTATCACTATTAAATTTAAATCCAATTATATTTGAATAATATATATATATATTCTTATTTGGTAGATTATATTTACTTATTACTTGTAAATATTTATGTAAAATTGGTTCAGATTTTTTTTTCTTATATTTATATTCTACTGATATAGGGTTAGAATTTTCAGATATTCCTTGAGTATTAATATCAAATTGTTTATTTTTAAATACAGATTTAATTGTATGTTCTATTTGAATTAAGTTAGATTTATTAATTAAATTTAAATTAAACATTTTGTTTAATAATAAATTTTTATATAATTTTAATATGGAAGGAGATATATTAGTTTCTAATTTAGATTCCAATCCAATATTATTATTATTATTATTCTTATTATTAAGATTTTTATTTAAATTAAATGAAAAAAGATTTTTTGTTTTTAAAAAATTTAAAACTTTATTTTGATTTTTAATTTTATTATTTAAAATCTTAGTTTTATAGATATGAAAGTCTAATTCATTTATTATTTTTGTTCCAAATTTTATTAAATGTTTATTTTGTTCTTTCCCTTTATTTATTTCTTCTGCGGAAATTTTATAAAAAAGAGTTTTTTTTTTATATCTAGATGCTTTGGTAATTTGACTTAAATCCTTTATTATTCTTTTATTTTTATTTCTAGAGTTAGCGGTTAATATTGTAAACATTTTTATTAATCTCTTTTGCTTTTTAATAAATAACGTGTCACTTTCTTTTGTTCGCAAAGCATTTGATGTTATTTTAAGCCACCAAAATTTATTTTTTTTAACTTTTTTTTTTATAAAATATTTACCTTTACAAATTAAAATATTAACTTGTTCAATGAAATATGAGATATCACTTTTTAATATAGATATTTTACTATAATTTTGGTTGATTATTAAGGATAATTTATTTTTTTTTTGTAAATATTTTTTTAAATTTAGATTTTTGAGAATTAATAAATCCAAGAAATAACCTAATATTAGGTTGGAAATTTTATTTTTGTTTTCGGCAGGCACCATCCCTTTAGCTTCGCAAGAAGATAGCGAAGCAAAATTATTTTTTTGGGATATTAAAGCTGTTATTTGTTTTATTTTATTGTCATTATTTTTAAATTCTTCTTTATTTGCTGTTACTAAAGGTATTCGAAATAAAGGTAAGATTCGATTATCTATATTTATAGTTTTGGGTTGAGACTTAAGAATTGACCGAATTTGTGTTAATATTTTTCTTCTGTGGGTGCTGGCATTAATATTTAAATTAGATGCTGAAGATTTAATTCTCATTTTCTTTGTAATTTTCGGTTTCATTTTTTTCTTTAAGAGAAAATTATTATATTTAAAATTAAATTTTAATATTTAATTCGATGTTAATTTAATTAAATGAAGTTTTATTAATATAACTTTATAATTATAACTCAAAAATTATATTAATATTGTATATATATTATAGAAAATTAAATAGTTTCTTCATTTAAAATATTTTTCCTTTTTCCCTATATTATTATATATAAAATTAATAAATATATACTGATATATTAATAATATAAAAATTAATTATGTGACCTTATTAACTATTAATGTATAATTATAAAATATACAAATCTAATATAGATTTAGAATATCTAAGAATATAAAATTTACTAGTAAATATAAATTAAGGTATTCATTATAAATAAAATATATTATAATATTATTAATATCATAGTTATAATTAAATTATAAATTAGACTATATAAATATAATATTATATAATAAACAGTGTAATAAATAAATATAGGGAAGTAAATATAATAGATACTATATTATATATATATGAAAAATATATTCCTAACTTTAAAAAAATTATATTAATATCTTAATTAAAGTAGGTAGCTAATATTTACTTACTCGACTATATAACAATTATATTAATATAAATTTAATATATTCAGTAATGATATATCTATGAAAATAGATACCTTATTACTCAGCCAAAGTAAGTTATTTAATATAAAAAATTATAATAAAAATTAATTATAGGTCATTAATATTTTTTATTTAAGTATCATTAAAAAACTATAACTAAATTTTTCTTAGCTCTTCTTTTATCAATATCTAAAAATAAAATAATAAATTAAATTTCCTTAAACAATTACAATTAAAATTGACTTTAAAATCCTCCCCTGCGTAGCAGCGGTTTATGAATCCTTGCTACGCTAGCCTTGCTAACGTAGTAAGCTAAGAAATAACTATAAAAAATAATCCTATAATTACAATACTTATAATTTATATTTTAAAATAGAACTATATTTACTTTTTAAATTAAACTACCTTTATCAAAGGTAATTATAATTTTAATTCTTAATATTTTTATTTAAAACATTTTAAGTTTATATTTTTATATATAATAAAATTTAAAATTTTATCTTGATTACTTAAATTAGAGTAATGGGTTTATTAAAAAGATTTAACACCTTATTAATATAATTATATTTAAACTCAGGGAAAAGTGAGGTGATTCGAACACCTACCAGTGATTTTGGAGATCGCCATACTAACCAATTAATACTACACTCTCGCTAATATTGGTGCTGGGCTAGCGGAGCCTTGCTAACACAGTAAGCTAGACTTGCTACGCTTGCTTGCTTCGCTAGCAAGCAAGCTAAGGATTAATAATAGTTATCTACGCAAGCTAGCAAGTGCCTTGCTAAAAAAAAGATAAAATTTTTATTTTTAGGTAGGTAATAATAAATATAAAATATAAATTTAATATTATTGGTGCCTAGCTAGCTTTTTAGCTAAGAAGCTAAGGGGGGGGGGGGTAAAAAAGAAAATAAATTTAATAAGTTAAAAATTATTTAAGACTGTATAGGTAACATTTTGAAAGCGTGGAATGGTATTGGGCTAGCAAAAGTCCACTCTAAAGAATTAAAACTTTGAGTTTCATTATTATGTAAGGCTTCGCTAGTAAAGTAAGGTAGAACTGTCCAAGGGTTATTAGAACTAACACTTTGGTTAGCAAAAATATCAAATATAATATAACCGAATAATACAGTAGCTACAACTGAAACTAAAGAACCGAAACTAGAAATAATATTCCATCCTATGAAAGCATCAGGATAATCTGGGATTCTTCTAGGCATACCGGCTAAACCTAAGAAGTGTTGAGGGAAAAATGTTAAATTAACTCCAATAAATAGTGTCCAGAAGTGAATTTTACCTAAGAAATCGTTGAAATTTCTTCCTACGATTTTAGGAGCCCAATAATAGAACCCTGCGAAAAGAGCAAACACAGCTCCCATAGATAACACATAATGAAAATGAGCTACCACATAATAAGTATCATGGAAAGCAACATCTAATGAAGAATTAGATAATATTACTCCTGTTAATCCACCTATAGTGAATAAAGCTAAGAATCCTAACACAAATAATAATGGTGTATTATATCTTAAACTTCCACCATATAAAGTAGCTAGCCAAGAGAAAATTTTAATACCAGTTGGTACTGCAATTACCATCGTTGCAGCCGTAAAATATGCTCTGGTATCCACATCTAGCCCTACAGAGAACATATGGTGACTCCATACTAGGAATCCTAATATTCCAATTGAGAACATAGCATAACTACAAATATTAGTAAGAAATTAAATATTTAATTTAATCTATTAGAATTCATTTCTAAATTTAAATTTTTAATAACGAAGTCAGGCACTAGCGGTTTATTAATCCTTGCTAACGTAGTAAGGCTCCGCTAGCCTTGCTAGGATTTCAAAACCACTAGTCAGGCTCCTTTTGAATCCTAGCAAGGCACCCCTGATACAAATCCTGATACCCAATTAGGATTTAAATTTAAAGGTAAATTTACATTATGCCTTTTAACTGGTTCGATATGAGGATAATACTTTAAAACTTTTTTAGACTTACCTTTATTAATAGAAACATAATAAGTAAGTATAATTAAAAACCTGATTTACTTAAATGTTCTTTATTTAAAATAATTTCAATGACTAGCTTATTTAGCTACGCAAGAAGCTAGACCAAAGATAAAAATCAATGGATTTATGGCTAATAAGTGGATATTTCTTAAAATGAGGTATTATAATATCTCTTAAATATTCAATATTAGATACTCTATATACGGTTATATTTTTATTAGCCCTTAAATATACTGCACCTACACCAAAAAAATCTTTAATTTTATATAAAATATCTACATCTTTAATATGTAAATTTATTTCAATTGAAGTTCTTACTCTCCATTGATTTTATTCTAATATTTCAATTATAAAAGAAAAAACAACCATCAACAAAACCAGTTAACCAATAAGGATTTATCTCTTTAGCACTCTGATATTGCAGAGCAGATCCAATATGATTAGAAGATTGGTGCCTTACTAGCAAGGCTCCGCTAGCAATGCTCCGCTAGCAAGGCTCCGCTAGAAAAATGATGAATATATAAATTAAATAAATTATTTAATCTTACATTTATTAACTTATTTTTGGGCTCCGTGCCAAAAAATAGCTTTAAAATATTTAGATTTAAGTTAATATTTTTTTATTTGTCGGACTATATCTTAATTTTTCTTTGATGAATTTATACACAAAGAAAGACTCTTCTTGTTTAGTCGCTGAAGATTCTATTTGCTTTATATTTAATTTATATAAAGATTTTAATTCTTGCTGATTGCTCATTGTTATATCCTTAACTTTTTTACTATAAAACAAATGTTATCTAGTATTTAAGGTTTTAGAGGTTTCCAGAATATAAAGAAGATTAACATAATTATTAATTAATGTTGGCCTATTATCGACCATTCCTAGATAACCAAATATAGGTTTACCTGAAAATGTTGATACAATATGGCTTACAATACCAAATCCTGGGATAATTAAAATATAAACTTCAGGGTGACCGAAGAACCCAATTCCTTATTTTATATCCATTTCTTTTGGAGCCTTGCTAAGATTAATAAGGTTTATTAATCCTTGCTAGCAAGGCAGCGCGAGAAAAACCCTCAGCTATAAAACCGGATAAATTTAATTTTACCTTTACCCGCCTTCCATAATAAAGGTAATTTATAAAAAATGGAAGAGGAATTCGACTGTACATTAAGCACCATTGCAGGTACCCACCAGTGGTGCAGTCTGTAGCTGTCTCTTAGAAAACAGAAGGTCTAGGCTCGGGTAGCTTTGACCGTTCCACTAGCATAGCTTTTGCATTTTTCTTGTTTCTTCCTAAGAATTTACACAAGAAATTTTAAAGCAAAAACTAGGGTTAAGGTATACAATATTTTAAGTATTTATCAATAAAAGTCTTATTTACTTTTTCATCTGCTTAGACCGATTTAATTAGCTTTAGCTAAACCACACCCTTTTTTCCCGAAAAATTTATATTTATTTGTTTATTGATTTTTAAAGATCTATTAATTCTTTTCTACTAAATATATTCTGATTTTTTCCTTTTTATAGCGAAGCAAGGCACTAGCTTGCGGTTTATGAATCATTAGCGAAGCAGCGAAGCTGCGAAGCGCTTGCTAGCTAGCAAGCCCACCTTTTACTGATTATTTTCCAGCACCGATATTTAAAAATTAAGGTTGCTTCGCTAAAACTTTTGATATTTTTTGGCACCATTCCATTTATTCTTAAATCATAAACAATTTTCCCTGATTGAGGGCACCGTTGCTTCGCTAAAATGTTAAAGTTTTTATAAATAAATTACTAATATATTCTAATATACATTTATTTGTATCTCAAATTTTAGGCACCGTTAGTATATTTCGGCACCTTACTAGCAAAACAAGTCAGGCACCTTCTGTACCTAGTATTAATTTAAAGTATAGAACAAGTTAAAAATTTATGGCAAAGCAAGGCACTTGCTAGCTTAGCCTTGCTAGCGTAGCATGCTAGTAAATACAATTAACCAATCTAAAAATTCTTTTTCTTTAGATTGTTAGGATAGTATTCTTGAAATGGTGCCTTAACTTAAAAAGGTTTAAATTAAAAAGTTTTTTAGGTAGAAGAAACTACGCGCTACGCAGAAACGGTTAAAATTTTAGTAGTAGGGAAAAATTCGAACTTATAAAATCTTTATTATTTAAGAAAAGATGTTGATATAAAATTGGATCACCACCACCTGCAGGGTCATAGAAACTGGTATTAAAGTTTCTATCTGTTAATAACATTGTGATTGCCGAGGTAATTTAACCTAAAATAATAGGATGAATTACTAAATAATGTAAAATATAAGCAACAAAAAGGATTCCAGTTAAAATAAATGCCCCTATAAGAATTATATCTATTCGGGTTTTAAAAAGAACATATTTAACATACATTAACAGATATTTGTTTTTAACATTATTTAATAAGTAATCTTTATTAGATAAAATAAATAAATTTAAATAGAAGTATAACATTAAAATAATTATAATTAAAACTATTACGAATAAACCAAGTATAAAAATAGTATGAACATTTACTAATGTACTTAAAGGTATTGAATGTTCTACGGGTGAAATTAAATCTCTAAATAAGTCAGAATCAGAATCACCAATAAATTTAGTAATATTACTATTAATATCTGTTTTACTAGCGAAGCTATCTCCTAACGAAGCATTATTAGGATTTAGTTTAGGATTTAAGTAAAATGGTCCTGAACCAGCTTGTCCTCCATTAACGAAGTATTTGCTTCGCTAGTAATCTACCGTGTATTCTATTATTTTTATATTGGTCGATCCAAAAATTAGCTCTTTCTTCATTATTTAATATATCCAAAATTGTGTTAGCTGTATGTCCCATAATTAATGCGCCTATTCTAGTTAAAGGTCTTCTAATAGCAAAAGCAGCAATACTTACACCTAAATCACTAATTAACCTAGTATAGTCTACATTTTCTCTATTACTAGGAATATTATCAATTTGAATATTATTATTATTATCATTCATATATGGGCACGGGCACCTCACACAATCGGTGCCGGTCACTGATTGTATATCTAAATTATTTAAACTATTGATGCCAAAAATTATTTCAAGTAATACATCTACCTGGAATATTAAATTTAATGTTATTACGAACTCTAAAATAGTTACTTTAGTATTAAATTTAATTAAATAAATTATATATATTATACATCCTATTATATAAGGCTTTATTAGATAATATTTTAAAATATTAAACCAAGTACAATAAAAATCTTCTATACCTAAAAATAACAAAAATTCTATCGATTATTCTATACTTATTTTATATAAAGTATTTAAGATCTACTAGAGATACTTGCTAACAAAGCAAGAGCGAAGCTAGAGCGAAGCAAGCTATTAATTTGGTGCAAAAAAATTAAGGTTTTAATTATTAATAAGTAATTTTACATCTAGTAGAATCTTTCCTTTTCACAAAGGAAATCTGGACTATATTTTATTTTATCTAAATAAATATAATTTATTCAAGTGATTCTAAGTAAATACAGTATCTTTCATTACTTATTTTATAGTAATAATTTTTTATTTCTATCAATTACAATATAAGTTGATGATACTTGTTATGAAATTTTTTTATTAGAATTTTTATTTTTTACTTTTGAACCACCAATTACTTCTCTTTTTTATTTTAATAGTGAAGCAAGATAGATAGAGAGATAAAATTCTGACATATAGCCTCTGAGGACCTTAATTATATAATATTAAAGGTTTCCTGCTGATAATGTGATATTTTAAAATATTGTTTCTATTTTTATAGCGAAGCTAGGCACCGAAGCCTTTGCTCTTTATAAATAAAGCAGCTACGTTAGTAGGGATTAATAAAAACTTGCTAGCAAGCTAGTAATTTAATTAACTTCGTTAAAAAAAGAAATTTTAAAAAATAATTTCACAGTTCCAGCATATATCCAGATTTAAAGCCGGCATAACAATGTTATTTTTTTACCGGCTAGTACAGGTAAAGATAATAATAACAATATAGCTGTTACAAAAATAGCCCAAACAAACAATGGTAATTTATGTAATGACATACCATTAGTTCTCATATTAAGAGCTGTACTTATAAAATTAATAGCTCCTAATAAGGAAGAAATTCCAGCTAAGTGTAAACTGAAGATAGCTAAATCTACAGAACCACCTGAGTGTGATTGAATTCCAGATAAAGGAGGATATACAGTCCACCCTGTTCCAGCCCCATTTTCTACTAAAGAACTTAGAAGTAATAGTATTAATGATGGAGGTAATAACCAGAATGAAATGTTATTTAATCTGGGGAAAGCCATATCAGGACTTCCACACTGAATAGGTAAGAAGTAGTTACCAAATCCACCAACTAAACCAGGCATTACCATGAAGAAAATCATAATAAAGGCGTGAGCTGAAATTATTACGTTAAAAAGTTGATGATCTCCTTGTAAATATTGAACACCAGGATTAGATAATTCTAATCTAATTAGAACAGAAAAAGCTGTTCCTATCATTCCTGCAAATATAGCAAAAATTAAATAGAAGGTTCCAATTTCTTTAGCATTGGTAGAATTAAACCAGTTTAATTGCAT